TTATCCACCTATTGAAATAGATTCAACAGCGGCTAGATCCAGAGGAAAGTTGTGAGCATTACGTTCGTGCATAACTTCCATACCTAGGTTAGCACGATTAATGATATCAGCCCAAGTGTTAATTACACGGCCTTGACTGTCAACTACAGATTGGTTGAAATTGAATCCATTTAGGTTGAAAGCCATAGTGCTTATGCCTAGAGCGGTAAACCAGATACCTGCTACGGGCCAAGCAGCTAAGAAGAAATGTAAAGAACGGGAGTTGTTGAAACTAGCATATTGGAAGATCAATCGGCCGAAATAACCGTGAGCAGCCACAATATTGTAGGTTTCTTCCTCCTGACCAAATTTGTAACCTGCATTTGCGGACTGATTCTCAGTAGTTTCCCTGATCAAACTGGAAGTTACCAAAGAACCATGCATAGCACTGAATAGAGAGCCGCCGAATACGCCAGCTACACCCAACATGTGGAATGGATGCATAAGGATATTGTGCTCAGCCTGGAATACAATCATGAAATTGAAAGTACCAGAGATTCCTAGAGGCATACCGTCAGAGAAGCTTCCTTGACCAATAGGGTAGATCAAGAAAACGGCAGTAGCAGCTGCAACAGGAGCTGAGTATGCAACAGCAATCCAAGGACGCATACCTAGACGGAAGCTAAGCTCCCACTCACGACCCATATAGCAAGCTACACCAAGTAGGAAGTGTAGAACGATTAGCTCGTAAGGACCCCCGTTGTATAGCCATTCATCGACGGAAGCTGCTTCCCAGATGGGATAGAAGTGCAAACCGATAGCTGCAGAGGTAGGAATAATGGCACCGGAGATAATATTGTTTCCATAAAGAAGAGAACCAGAAACAGGTTCACGAATACCATCAATATCTACTGGAGGAGCTGCGATGAAAGCAATAATGAATACAGAGGTTGCGGTCAATAGGGTAGGGATCATCAAGACGCCGAACCATCCAATGTAAAGACGGTTTTCAGTGCTAGTGATCCAGTCGCAGAAGCGACTCCATAAATTTGCGCTTTCGCGTCTTTCTATAATTGCGGTCATGGTCAGAACTTCGTTTATAAAATCATCAGAGGCTCCCAAGCATAAGGCTTGTTATTTTACAGTATAATATGATCCATGTATCAATGTCAACCAATATCTGGGATGGAATTTAAATATCTATCCCAACGGGATAGATACTGAATCTATACTATATGGATAGAATATAGAGGTATTTTAGATAGACTCTATCTTTTTTAGATATATTCCACACTCTATAGATCTATCTGTGGTTAGATACTCCATCAAATTATTTATTCCTGGTTCCAGAAATGGAAGATCAATTGGAATGAGAACAGATAGGATCGAATAAGTATTTTTTTTTTTTTTTTTCGCTATAACGAAGTGCAACGCAATTCTGGAACCAAATTATTAATAAATTTATATGAGTGGAATATCAATTATTTATCACCTTTCTGGAGAACCCGTAGTGCGATAGTTCGTTCCCTGTGAATAGAAACAAATATTAAAAAAAAACTTGATTAGATCCAGAACCAGAATAAGTGCACAGAGGTACCTATCAGAAATTTGATCCGGGTTGCCCGGGACTCGAACCCGGAGCTCGTCGGATGGAGTGGATGATCTGCTCTTCAGTATCAGTAAGAGCGAGAAATCTCTCCCCAAACCGTGCTTGCAATTCTCATTGCACACGGCTTTCCCCATGTAATGTATCTATTTCCTATTAGTTCTCGGATAGAAAAATAAAAATGATTCTGAATCGAGGCAATTACTCAAAGAGCATTTCATTGGTCAAATAAGTTTTCTATTTTCAGATCCTGTATCTTTTGCCAGGAATTAGCTAGGGGATTTATCTGGGGAATATCTGAATGCCAAATTCGTTCTCTCTGCGAACGGGCCGCCGCTTTTGATGAAAAAGGCAGAGAATCAAATTCTCGTTCTTTTGAAAACGATTTTTTAAAGAGTTCTGGACCTAATTCCTTCCGAACTACACGTATCGTACTTTTATGTTTACAGGCTAAAGTTTTAGCACATGATAATAAAAGTATATACTTTATACGATATAAACCATCTCGATCAAAGGATCCACTGTAGTAATGAAAAAGATTTCTCCAAATTTGATCGAATCGATCGAGGATATCATCATCTGTTAGACTGGTCCAAGACAATTTACTAATTGGCCGCCCTGATATGTCACAGAATTTTTCTGTAGCCAATAATCCAATTATTGGTACAATCGGAACTATTGGATCCATTTCATTGGTAATAAGAACGGGGATGAATAACTCATCTAGCGTTTTGGTTCTGACCAAAAGAGGGTTCATCCGAACCCTCAAAAAATAACCTGGAGAAGAAGAACAATTCTTGGATAATTGATGAGAACAGACCCTATACGGTTCGGACCAAAGATGGAAATAAAATTGCCGAAAAATTAGAAGATAATATCTACATTTTTTAACTAGGAGATCAGCACCCTTTATAGCTATAATAGGTCTTTCGCCATATCTAACATAGTGAATTTTAGGATCCTTCAACGACCAGATACTTTTCAGTGAATTTCGACGAGAAAAAATGATAATATGTTTTATCTTTCGATGAAAATGAGTTCGCTGAGGGAAAGATCCATGAGACAACGATCGTGAATGAGAGGATCGTTTAAGACGGGAAAATAAAATGGATTCGCATTCACAGACATAATAATTCAACAGGAACAGGAAGAATCTCGTATTTACTCTTGGGACGACAATAATTGATCTTTGTAAATTCTCTGGACTATTTCTATAGTCATAGAGAACAGATCGTAATGGGTGCAAGGAGGGAGCATCTCGGATCCAGCGACGAAAGGTTCGAACCAAAATTTCCGGATGAATAGAATAGGGTATTCGTGCATCTAATATAGAATTTGAATGCGGGAATTTATCCTCTAAGAAGGGAAATATTGAATGGATCGACCGGAAACTCTTACATTCATTCATCCCTTCCACAGAAGATTTTGACCATATAGAGAACGGAACTTCCAGGACCAATGTAAGTGCTTCTAGTACCGATTCAGAATAGAAACTCTTCTTGCGATCAGCTAATGGATTTGGATCGCAATTCACGAATAAAACAATTGAATGATTTTGTTGACGTATTTGACCAATCAAACGTTTTACAGTTAGGAAACTTAATTGATCATTGGAACTTAAATGTTCCATCGGTCTGGAGGAACTTGATACATCCAAATAATGATCATGAGAAATTGCGTAAAGATCTTCCTGAAAAAAGAGTGGATATAAAAAGCATTGTTGCCAAAAGCTATCTTCCTTTCCGCATCTATGGAACTCATCCATTTTCAACCCTCAGCTATGGCCCTCGTTCATGAGAATAACCTCTTTATTTCTGAGAAAATACATGGTGCGATCTAGTCGGAACAAGATAGGAAAAAAGAGATATATCCGGATATCAATATTCTATCTTCTATAGATTTACTACCCAAGGATCTCATTCGTCATGAGGAAGAACGAAAATCTTTTATCCTGGCAACCAATCGCTCTCCTGACTCATGGAATTAATAAACCTGGTCAGTACACTATTTATCTTACACATCTGTACTCGAGTATTTAGGACTCATTGTTAGTGTATAAATCCCTGATCTACTCAGGGAAAACCTCCCGATATTGGGTACTAAACTGCTCTTAACTTCTGATCAGTAAAGGGAATTCCTCGCTCGCTTAATTGGAACGAGGAACAGAAGCTCGTTTCTCTGGGTCTACTTATGATTCAAGTCATATAGCTTTCTCCATTGACTCATTCGACTTAACCGCGAATTGATTCAATCCTATTCACAATTATCACATTTGATCCGAAAGGATGAGCATATTATACATCCATCTAGGTATATAATAGACATTTCCCACCCATTTGATTCCTTAAATCAGATCCGGTCCTGATCGAATACAATCAGGTATCCGAGAAATAATATCAGGTATCATAAAGATCATATGTTGGAACGACATGCTTTTTTTTCCGTTCATTATACTTCGAGGATCAGTCGTAGTCTTCCGAACTTTACCGATGGTATCGACGAGTTTTCTACTTCATTCAAATGTGTAAAAGATCTTAGTCGCACTTAAAAGCCGAGTACTCTACCATTGAGTTAGCAACCCATATTGCGAATAGATATTGAGGATATATACGATCGAAGTGGAATGCGAGGTTACTCAATATGAACCGGTAAATCCTACCAATCTAATTGACGAACGGGAGGGATCAAAAACCTACGTGAATGACCAAATAATTCACTCGTCAGTTCATATCGGAATATGTAGAGTTTCGATCCACCATTCCAGAATAAAGTAATCTAGGTTATGAATAAATGATCCATCGACAGAATTATCATGATTGGATAGAATCACTGATAAACGATGAACCTAAGATATCTATTTCTATTGTGAATGGACGAATTATATCGACACAATACACTATTGTCAATCCAGAATAAGAGATAAATTAATTGTTGGATTGGCGCTATATTGGGACGAGATGTTAGACGCATCGATAGAAAATCCTAGGCTTATTTGTAACCAATAGAACCGATTCAAATATTCGTCATCTTTGTATGGAATCACGTGGAAACGAGATTTACTTGGAGAGTATATAATAAAATAAGAATAATGTTGAGCCAAGGGCATTTGATCCGAATATGAAATGATGTCATAATCCATATCCACGAAACCCATTATGTAAACTACCGCATCGTTTCAGACGATGTTTTGAAGATTCCTCCCTGATCTCGAATCATGATCGAGATCAGTGATCTCGAATCATGATTCGAGACGTGATTATGAATAGTCATTAACTCAAATGATATGATAGGAATAGGTATCGAATCGGATCCACTCTTTTTGTATAGAATACACTCAATGTAATCAATTAATTGATATTTATTAGGTACTTAACTTAATGCTTCTTTAGCTGCGTGCATTACCTCGACAGTAACGTTCAAAATGCCCTTTCGTCGTGCAAATTTTTCTGTATTTCTTTTTACTTCGTCCCTTACAAAACGGGGGATTTTACCCAATTCTTGCCGACTTTCAGGATCCCAAATTGGACTAATATCCGTGGATAAGGATTTAGTCATTATTTCCTTCGTATCATGACCACAAAAAATATCTAGAAGATGATCCTCCATACCCAGAGCGAATGAGTTATAAACTAGATCAGCTATTTGATTAGTACCTTCGTAACCCAGGAAGGGTCGATATCCCAAGGAAAAATTTTGGATATGAGCTGGGGCGGAAATAACTCCACAGGGAATTTCAAGACGTTTACCAATATGACGTTCCATTTGAGTACCAAATATTGCAGAGGGTTCCACGCGAGAGATAATATCTCCTACTTCAGCATGATCATCTGTGATGATTATCTCATCACAAAAATCTTTAATTTGCTCTTTGAACCATTCTGCATCATGTTTACAATAAGTACCTGTACAACTCACACGAATTCCCATCTCTCTAGCAAGTATCTTAGTGATTGAAGCAGCATGAGTTGCATCACCAAAAACGACTGTTTCTTTCCCCGTAAAATTCTGACAATCGATAGATCTTGAGAACCAAGCAGCTTGGGAAACGAATCGAGTTTGTCCATCGATATAGGATTCGTAATCAACCCTTTTGCTCGATAAAATAGGAGCCGCCAAGGTCTCAAGAGATTTCTTTATCTGTCGGATGCACTCGGCCATATCTACAGCTCCCATAGGAGTTGTAGATACATAAGGCATTCCAAATTCCTTATTCAAATACATCGCTGTCATTAAGCCCACTTCACGATAAGGAATTAAATTGAACCGAGCTTTCGGTAAATTTTTCGGATCCTCTACAGATCCTCCTTCAGGAATTATTTGATTAATTCTGATGTCCAGATCTTTTAATAAACGTCTCAACTCACGACAATCATGTCGATTATGAAAACCCAGAGTAAGAATCCCAATTATATTTACAGAAGGTGCATCTGTTACGAATTGATCCAATGTATGGGATTTCTCCAAATAATATCGAACTACCTGTTCCAAAGTTCTATCCGCTGCCTGAATTTCATTCACTTGATAATGATCCACATCCGCAAAAATGACGTTGCAATCGGAGATTATGGATGCTCTATCCACAAAGTTTTTTAAATCCTCTTGCAAGATACTAGAGGTACATGTAGGTGTTAATATTATCAGATCGGGACCTTCCTCCTTATCTTTTCGAATAATATGATCCACAACTCTTTTTCGAGATCCACGTGCTAGTACGTGACGATCTACTATACTAGCAGTTGCAGGAGTAAAATTTCTTTCCCGTTCTAACATAGAACGCATTACATTAAAATAATCATCTCCTAGAGGAGCATGCATAATGGCATGGACATTTTTGAATGAACTAGCTACTCGTAGAGTTCCAATATGAGCAGGACCAGCATACATCCAATGGGCTAATTTCATAAATTGAACCTTATCTCAAATTGATCCGTATTCCCATCTTGCACCACAGATATATCCCTTTATCTCTTCCCTATTGTAATCACATTCCCTTCTGAACTTTAAGTATGGTTAAATTATGATAAAAAGGAAAACAAAGTTGGATCTTTTACGAAAGAAAAAAGGGAAGAGCGAAGGAAGGGAAAACAGGAACCAATGAAATAAGTCTGGGACGGAAGGATTCGAACCTCCGAATAACAGGATCAAAACCTGCTGCCTTACCGCTTGGCCACGCCCCATTCCCATCCTATTTCCCTATTCATATGCTAATGAATACTTATATCAAATTTTTTGTCAACCCATTAGTATCCAAGATTCATTAGATCAGATCTCAATTGGGGAAAAATTTTTGTGGATATTTCAACAAAATAGGTTATTGATGGAATTGGACATAATAGGAGAAACAGAAAAAGTGACAAGAATATCCATTCATTGATCATTTTCTATTAGATTGGGTAAAATGTTGTATGTATGAAAGAATCATCCCTTCCAACCCCAAGTCCGGTCAAACTTGCCGAAGAGCTTCGATCGATTCGATCAATCAAAGACTTTTCTGGCTTTACCCCCCCCCCCTAATTTTTATTGGAGAATAAAAATGCCAGTTATGTTCAATATTTTTCTAGATGATGCCTTTATTCATTCAAATAATCCCTTTTTTGGAAAATTACCTGAGGCTTATGCAATTTCTGATCCAATTGTCGATGTAATGCCAATTATTCCTGTTCTCTCTTTTCTCTTAGCCTTTGTTTGGCAAGCTGCTGTAAGTTTTCGATAAAAAGTATCCCCTTTTTTCTTTTTCAAGTTTTTGGGTCGCTGTCATTGATCCAATTTTTGTATAACTCTTTCCATTTTTTTGTGACAGAAGTTCTATCCTTGCTCCACCCGACGATACCAGATTCAGATACCTTATCTGCTCCCGGATAAAAACTTTTCCACTCACCTTCATCAATTCCTTCCGATCCCACCGCTCACTTCGGATCGGGCTATTGGGTCACGTATTGATACGATCACCAATGACTTATTTTCATAAATATTCAATAAATCTCTAGTTGATCCAAAAAAATAAGAGGGAAAAAAGACCATTTTGAAAACAAAGAGAAAAATTATATCCTTCTTTCAAATTGATTTTCACACGTGATTCGGAGAAATAATTTCGTGATTTGTAACAATAATACTATTGTTTGGTATTCAAGTATCCATATATGGTACAAAGATTGATGATCTATTCGTGTTGTACTTATAATCAGGATTCCGGAGATTACGTAATGCTTACTCTTAAGCTGTTCGTTTACGCAGTAGTGGTATTTTTCATTTCTCTTTTTATCTTTGGATTTCTATCGAACGATCCAGGACGTAATCCCGGACGTAAAGAATAGTGAAAAAAGTCTCTAGGTTAATGGGTCTTTTCCGTTCCGTAGAAAGATTCGGGGTTATTCGTTTTCAGGATCAATAGTGGACGAACGGAGAGAGAGGGATTCGAACCCTCGGTACGGATGATCCGTACTACGGATTAGCAATCCGCCGCTTTGGTCCGCTCAGCCATCTCTCCAAGATGGAAGAGTTCATGTGTAACAAAATGAATGGTGGAGTAAAGGTGTATATCATAGTATGTACAGATTGTATCGGCAATATAATGAATATTGCGATTATTCAGTTGGATAAAGAACAATCCAGTCAATCGTATTGTTCATTTCGTTAAAAATAGTTCTGTATGACTGATTTTTTCTGCTTTTCTTGGCCTGGCCATCGGCCAGGCCAAGAAAAGCAGAAAAAATCAGCAGTCATACAGTGCTTGACCTAATTTGATAGCTAGAATACCTGCTGTAAAAGCAAGAAAAAAAGCTATCAAAAATTTAAGCTCTACCATATCTTCATTCCCTCCCCAATGAGTTTGATTAAATGCGTTACATGGATTAGTCCATTTATTTCTCTCCAATATCAAATTTTATTATCTAGATATTGAAGGGTTCTCTATCTATTTAGGGTTCTCTATCTATTTTATGTATTATTGTAAAGATATCAGTTGCTCAAGGCCATAGGTTCCTGATCGAAACTACACCAATGGGTAGGAGTCCGAAGAAGACAAAATAGAAGAAAAGTGATTGATCCCGACAACATTTTATTCATACATTAAGTCGATGGAGGGTGAAAGAAAACCAAATGGATCTAGAAGTTATTGCGCAGCTCACTGTTCTGACTCTGATGGTTGTATCGGGCCCTTTAGTTATTGTTTTATCAGCAATTCGCAAAGGTAATCTATAATTACAATGAGCCATCTCCGGAGATGGCTCATTGTAATGATGAAAACGAGGTAATGATTGATATAAACTTTCAATAGAGGTTGATTGATAACTCCTCATCTTCCTATTGGTTGGACAAAAGATCGATCCATATGTTACAATCAGATCGTGGCGGGTATAGTTTAGTGGTAAAAGTGTGATTCGTTACATTATCAACTCGAATAGTTGAAGGATCTTTTACATGGATCTTTGATCCATCTAAAGCTCTATTTACAGATAGGTTCAAAACCTTCCCTATGAATACCCAGGAATAGCATACCTTCTCGTAATCTGGGTCTGAAATGATGAAAGATAAACACATTTTTGGTTCCAAGATAGCGACACAGAATGTTTGAAAGGTTAGATAAATTACAGATCTATGGGGAAGATATTTTTTCATCGTGACTAAACCTTCAACTTATGGATGGAAGGACCCCAGGTTGAAGCCGAATAGCTATAGAACTATGACTTTGGTTTACTTGGGTTATCGGCATTTCGTTCGAGCTCGGTGGAATTTGTTCTCCTAGGGATCAGAATCAGTAGAAATAGGGAACGAAGTAACTAGAAAGATTTGTGATTATTTTAAACTTTTCAAATTTATCTTTCTATCAGGATCATCTAGAAAGTGAGTAAGTATTCTACGATTTTGGGCCCTTCACTAAAAAAAAAGAGAATAAACTGACGTAGATGCCATGGGTACGATAATAAGGTTTTTTTTTAGAAAAAAAAAAGAGGAGAAAGAAAGGAATTGAAAATTCCTTTCAAAAAGATTTGATATAAATACTCCGCTTCTTCCCTCATACCGCTCTCTATCTCCCATGAAGGAGCCGAATGACATTAAATTCTCATGTTCGGTTCTGAATTAGAGACATCGAATAATAAATGTCGACTATAACCCCTAGCCTTCCAAGCTAACGATGCGGGTTCGATTCCCGCTACCCGCTAACAGATATCTACCTATTCTATATCTATCTAGATAGATATAGAATAGGTAGATATAAAGTGATTAAGTATATAACATAATTTCACGATTCACTCGAAATCAATTAATGTGAAATAGATTCCATTCTTTTCCTATCCTATAACCTCAGTGTGAATAAAAAGGTAGATCGGGACAATGTATGCCAAAGGGAATTCAAATAAAAAAAAGGGAAGAGAAAAAAAAGAGCGTCCATCGTCTAATGGATAGGACAGAGGTCTTCTAAACCTTCGGTATAGGTTCAAATCCTATTGGACGTAATACTCTTCAATTGTTATAAATTGTTGTGCAATGTATTGGATTGGAATGGAACAAATTCTTTAGTTCTTTTTACTGTTCTGAATAATTCCACCAAATGATCAAATATTCATTTTTTTTCTTGAAGTAAAAAAAGTTCAGTATGTTCCTTAAAGAGCCTCTTCCAGAAGGGCTTTCGCTTCTTCTGTAAATGTACCAGTAGAACGTATAATTTCTCCGAACTGAGGTTTATTTTTTATCAAATAAAAACGTAACCCAAGGAGAAATTTTCTCACCTGTGCTATTTCGAATATATCCAGGTATCCGTTTGTTCCGGTATAAATAGTAGCTATTTGTTCTTCTACAGTCAAAGGAGCCGACTGAGATTGTTTGAGCAACTCACGTAATCGTTGACCCCTCGCCAATTGATCTTGAGTAGCTTTATCAAGATCGGAAGCAAATTGTGCAAAAGCTTCCAACTCTGCAAATTGAGCTAACTCTAATTTCAACTTTCCAGCTACCTTTTTCATAGCTTTTATCTGAGCCGCAGATCCTACTCTAGAGACGGAAATACCCACATTAATAGCAGGTCGGATCCCGGCATTGAATAGATCGGCCGATGAAAATATTTGTCCATCGGTAATGGAAATTGCATTAGTGGGAATATAAGCTGAAACATCTCCAGCTTGAGTCTCAACTATTGGTAGAGCAGTAACACTCCCCTCACCTAACTGGGAACTTAATTTAGCTGCTCTTTCCAAGAGACGGGAATGCAAATAGAAAACATCTCCCGGATAAGCTTCTCGGCCAGGTGGTCTTCTTAATAGAAGAGACATTTGTCGATAAGCTTGTGCCTGTTTGGAGAGATCATCATAAATGATTGATGTGTGTTGTTTTTTATACATGAAGTATTCAGCCAAAGTTGCTCCTGTATAAGGGGCGAGATATTGTAATGTAGCGGGAGAATCCGCAGTTTCCGCTACCACAATGGTATATGCCATTGCGCCACGTTCTCGGAATGTATTAACTACCTGAGCCACGGAAGAAGCTCTTTGACCAATTGCTACATAGACACAGATTACATTTTGACTCTTTTGATTAAGAATAGTATCTGTAGCTACTGCTGTCTTGCCGGTCTGTCTGTCCCCAATAATTAATTCTCGCTGACCACGCCCTATAGGAATCATAGAATCAATAGCAATAAGCCCCGTTTGAAGGGGTTCATATACGGAACGTCTTGATATAATACCTGGAGCGGGAGATTCAATCAGTCGAAATTCGGAAGCTGAAATTTTACCCTTACCATCAATGGGTTGGGCTAGAGCATTTACAACACGACCCAAATACGCATCACTTACTGGTATCTGAGCAATTTTTCCTGTTGCTCTCACGGAACTACCTTCTTGTATCATCAAGCCATCGCCCATTAATACAGCTCCAACATTATCCGATCCCAAATTTAGGGCAATGCCTACTGTACCATCTCCAAATTCCACTAATTCCCCTGCCATTACTTCATCAAGACCATGAATACGAGCAATGCCATCTCCTACTTGAAGTACGGTGCCAAGATTACCAACTCTTACTTCGTTGTTATATTGTTCGATCTGTTTCCGTATAATACTACTAATTTCGTCGAGTCTAATACTTCCCATTAGCACTTATTAATTATCTGTTCAGAAATAGGTCCTTAACCTTTTTAATTATCTATTGAGAAATAGGACCTATAACAACTAATCATTTGTGTTCATCATGGTTCTAAGCAGGCCAATATTGTGATCGATCGTACGTAAATGTAACTCAGTATTCAAACGACTATTCAAAGTTCCTATAGCTCTTCGTAAAGCTTGGCGAGAAACTTGTTGTCGGATCTGGTCAAATGCTCTTTGCTGTTCGGAGTAAATCGTCTCATTCTTGGGATCCTCTAATTGTTCCAAATTATCAGAAGCAGTATTGAGGAGATCCTCTTTCTCTCGTTCTATTTGGGAGTTTCCATTTACCTGGATTTCGTCCGCTATCATTTCCACGTTCCTTAAGCAAGCCCGAGCTTTCTCGAGCTGATCGATAGCTCCTTTACATAGTTCTTCCGAATTCCGAATAGTCTCCAATATTTTCTGTTTACGGTTATCTAATAGATTACTTAATGAAAGTAGATTATCTATTCACAAATTTCACGAATTCATAATCTCTTCCCAAACCGAACACGAATCTTTCGATTCATTCGGCTCTCCTGCTCAGTTCTTTTTTATTCCCCAGGAACGTATACGTTCCCTTCACACCAAGCTTGCCCTTTCCGTTCCGTTTACGGAAGATTAGAATCAATTTATAAAAGACCGAGATCTCCGAAGGGCTCTTCCAGCAAAAGGGATTTGCAATTATCAAGAAAGTTTTATGTTGTTTTTGTTTCCCCTTTTCTCTCCTCTTCTTCCCTCATGAAAATTGAATCGTTCCATTCAATCAATTAATTTGTGCCTCCTCCTTTTTGTTCTATCGAATAAATTCCCTTCTGTTTAGGTCGTCAGTTCAGCATTGGAACTAAAATTGGATGGGAGATTGGGACTATTTTTCAGTAAATAGATCAAATTATTCCATTGATATGAATGTTATATATCGGATCAATCTCCAACTATGCCTTTGAATCCATCTCATCTTGACACAGCGGTGGAAAGAATACCCAGTTAGTTGTGCTTAGACTTCAAACAGTTCAGCTTTAACCATTCTAGTGGTCCTCCCTCATTGGTTGTTATAAACTAAGAGTTCATTTCCCAATCAATTACGAAATGCTATAGTTCTTCGCTATTCCCCATTCGGAAGTAATTCGTTGAGATTATGCACTTTTCTATCTCCAAAGTGCAGCTGGTTGGGCCCAGCCATATTATTCGAATATACAACTCGCACACACTCCCTTTCCAAAATAGATCAGTACACTAAGCACCACACTTGAATTTATTATATTTGTTTCTAAAATATTGGTATTTGATCCGAAACCCCCAGCGGAAGGCCAATAACTCAAGGAAATGAAAGGATCAATTACATTTTTCATACGCTCTCCCCTCATAGATAAGGATATGTTCTACAGAATTTTGTTATTTTCTTATTTGATCCTATCTAGTTCTGGATAATAATATTTGGGATACTTAACTTAGTCCCAGGTCTTTTATAAGGATAAAAAGAATTTGCTTGCCCTATCCACTCCCTTCCCTGCCGCACGCGTCATGAATCTTTCCGACCGAAGTATAGTTATAGGAAGAATAATTCATTTGCTAATTATTCAGATCAGCCTCTCCTGCAGTTTAACAAGTAAATTATTGGAGAAATACTAATGTAATGACGAGGTGTAGGGATCTTTTTTTTCAGGATTAAACAAAGGGATTCGCAAATAGAAGCGCTAGGGCCACAACTAGTCCATAAATAGTTAAAGCTTCCATAAAAGCTAAACTTAGCAGTAAGGTACCTCGTATTTTACCTTCTGCTTCTGGTTGTCTCGCAATACCTTCTACAGCTTGGCCCGCAGCAGTGCCCTGGCCAACGCCAGGTCCAATGGAAGCAAGCCCTACAGATAATCCAGCAGCAATAACGGAAGCAGCAGAAATTAAGGGATCCATGGTAATCTCCTCTTACTAAGGTTGGGAAATAGTTGATAATACGACAGTTTCATCTATTGAGTGTTCACCAATGGTAAAATTATGGAACGATTTCTTCCGAACAACTAAGAACAAAAATATTTATTGATGATATCAAAGTGATAATATCAACGAATAGGGTATCCCTTATGCAAATATTTCATCATAAAAAGATTTATTCTTCATAATATTCAAAATAAAGATTCCATTTTATTGGGCATATGAATTCTTATAACGGAGAGAGAATAGACTGCGTAAGAGCCTATAAGTCATTATATATCACATCTATAGATGTGATATTAATCCATATAATCTATAAGGCTTATAATCAATATAAATGGATTAATATATGAAACGAACTATATACAAAGTAAACACGTTCGAAAAAATCCTCCCCTTAATGGGAACAAAAATTTAATCGTTCTACGCCGGTACATTCTTTACTCAAACAACTCCGATTAGTGAACCTGTTCGATCCTATTATCATATTTCTATACAAATGGACCAATCGGATCCACTCTATCTGGAGATCTAATGGACAGAAGTAGTTAACTGATCTTAAATCTTGTTACCAAGCTCTTTTTACTAAGAAATCTGATTTGCTTCTACCATACATATCAAGTCATGCGTTGGTACGATACTTAGAAAATATTCTGTCTGATTGGACAGTGATTTAATGATGACCCTCCATGGATTCACCTATATAAGCTGCAGCTAGAGTTGCAAAGATCAGAGCTTGAATACCGCTCGTAAATAATCCCAGGAACATTACAGGTATAGGAACTATTAAAGGTACCAGAGAAACAAGAACAGCAACTACCAATTCGTCAGCTAATATATTTCCAAAAAGTCGAAAACTAAGTGATAAAGGTTTTGTAAAATCTTCTAAGATGTTAATTGGTAAAAGTATTGGGGTTGGTTGAATATATTTACCAAAATAACCTAACCCCTTCTTTGTAAGACCTGCATAGAAATATGCTACTGACGTAAGTAAAGCTAGAGCAACCGTAGTATTAATATCATTTGTAGGTGCGGCTAACTCCCCCTGAGGTAATTTTAGAATTCCCCAAGGAAGAAGAGCACCTGACCAGTTAGAAACAAAGATAAATAGAAACATAGTTCCAATAAAGGGAACCCAGGGACCATATTCTTCCTCCCCAATCTGAGTTCTGGTCAAGTCCCGAAAAAATTCGAGAATATATTCAACAAAATTTTGACCACCGGTAGGAATGGTTTGTGGATCTCGAACAGCTATGGTAGCTGAACCTAATAAGACAGCAATTACAACCCAAGAAGTTAGAAGTACCTGTCCATGAACTTGAAACCCCCCTATTTGCCAATAAAAATGTTGACCCACCTCCACACCGGATATCTCATAGATATGATTCAGTGTGCTAATAGGAGATCGTACGATATCCATATCCATATTACCCCCTTGTAAAGATGAACTTAAAGAAGAAAATAAATTATTTTTGTCAAATGAGAGATTCCTCAATTATTTCACTCTCATCAGAATTTTTGATGTCACGAGATAATAAAAAGGGTATTCCATTAAGAATATTTTTCAATTTGGAGCAGCCAACCAAATCAATAAATGAAATTCCCTCTTACGAGATCTTGGATGGAATAGCAGCCAACTCAGTAAATCCTCAGGTCCTCCCCCCCCTTTTTTTTATTTTTTTTATTACTTTCTATTAGCCCTTCATATAGCTATAATGACCTTAATGCCCTTCCTTCGCAAATTGCTGACGTTAATCTGTTCAGGATCAATTGGATTGAAGCTATACCATCATCATTGGCTGGAATTGGGATATCCACGAGATCTGGATCACAATCTGTATCAACCAAGCAAATTGTCGGAATACCCAAAGTTCTACATTCCCCAAGAGCAATGGATTCTTCTCGTTGATTGGTAATTATAGCAATATCGGGTAAGCTTGTCATATATCTAATCCCACCTAGATATTTCTGCAATTGGTCTAATTGTCTCTTGAGCATAGCTGCTTCTTTTTTTGGAAGTTGATTGAATCGTCCCGTATCTTGTTCTTTTTTTAAATCCTTGAACTTCTGAAGTCTCGTCTCTGTAGTAGACCAATTAGTTAACATACCACCAAGCCATTTTCTATTTACATAATGACATCGAGCTTCTGTAGCAGCTGATGCTACTAAATCAGTTGCTTGATATTTCGTACCGACTATCAGGAATTGTTTTCCTCTACCTGCTATATCAAACAGCAAATCACAAGCTTCTGATAAAGAACGAGCAGTTTTAGCCAGATTTATAATATGAGTATCTTTACGCTCTGTAAAAATGTAAGGTGCCATCTTAGGGTTCCATTTCCTAGTTTTATGCCCTAAATGAACTCTTGCTTCCATCATCTCTTCCAAATCAATGTTCCAATATCTTCTGCTCATTCTCGTTCGCTTTCCTCCCCAAAATAGCGAAATAAAATGTATCGTAATATCTAATTATTCCAACGGAATCAATTACATCTCAAAGATTGCCTGTCTGTCTAGTACGTGATAGAAACGTTCTCACTCATAGAATATTTGATATTCTTCCTATTATAGAAGAGATATTCATGAACATAACAAGAAATCTATTTCTCAAGACTATTTCTCAAGACTATTTTAATTGCTGTTTTAATATATTGTGATATTTGTAAGAATTGTCTTGAAAGGAAAAAAAATCTACTTTGTCATGATGAAATAAAATGTCCTTCACTTTGTTGCTAAATAGATTCCTATTCCCTATTCTTGGATCTATTCCGTTTCGTTTCCCTGAACGGTGAATATGTTGCCCAGTACCGGCAGGTATCATCCCCCCGAGAATAACATTTTCCTTCAAGCCTTTCAACCAATCGATGCGACCTTGTAGAGCAGCTTTAGCTAAGACCCGAGCAGTTTCTTGGAAACTCGCTTCGGATATAAAACTTTGAGTATTCAGAGATGCCCTTGTTATTCCTAATAACATGGTTTGATAGTAGATTGCCTCTTCCAGAGCACGATCCATTCTCTGTGCTCGTGATAATACAATGAGTTCCCCCGGTGAAAAAACATTAGCCGTTCCATCTTCTGAAATTAAGACTTTCGATGTCATTTGGCGTACAATAACCTCTATATGCTTATCACCAATTCGTACCCCTTGGGATCGGTAAACTTTTTGAATCTGATTGACCAAATGAATCTGACTTTGTTCCATAGTTATCCTAGCGCTTATGAATAACCCCCAAAGACTTCCAAGAAATCTTGTCATATCTCCGGTCCAATTTTCAAAACTTTCTTTCAGATTCATCGATATTGAATTATTCAAACGGGCTTCTGACAATTGTTCAACTTTAGGAAGACCTTGAATTATATCACTGGATTTGAACCTTTCATATATCAATGTTATCAATGTATCTCCTTTGTCAAGAATTTTTCCATAATGACTATGGACAGTTGCTTTTCGAGTAGCCAAATAAGGTTTAGCTGATCTAATGACTAAAGATTCCTCATCAACTGCTATAATTTGACCAGATTCGGGGAGTGGTTCATCCTCGGATATCCATACACTTTCAGGAATCAATTGTCCAAGACTAACTACTGGAAATGTTTTTTCGCAGAATTCGGATTCGGATGAGGAAGAGCACCAATTTGGACCCAATAGATTGGAAATGATGTTCCTGCACGGATCGAAATGATAAATTATCATATTTTCGTCCATGAAATAATATTTAGGTACTTGGAAAGTATTGAAAGAATTGTGGAAAATGGAATGTTTCTTTGATAATACTTTTTTATAAGTTAGAAAATGGGAGGATGGAAAACGGTTGGTTATACTATGTAAATTACCCAAGAGACCTGAAAATTCAATGATTTTTCTCATAGGATCCTTTCTATTTGATTGATTTCCCGTATCATAACATTTAGAATCATTGAATAGAACGATTCGAAAATAGTCGGATGGTGATAGAACCATAAAAGATCCACTGTCTTCTTCCCCATTAGATAATGAACAAATAATTCCTTGATGCTTACTAATTAATTGACTCGCCCCATTGGAAGATAAAAGATTAGTGTGGTCCAAATTGTTATGGAACATCAAATTTGGACTTGTTTTATTGTCCCTTCTCCCCATGAAAAAAGGGGGGTATTTCATCAAGCTAATTTGAACCATATTGTTAACGATCTTATTTGTTCTTACTGAAATAAGAGAAACATAAGCCTCAGATTCTATAGAATCTATTTGTTCCCAATCAAATCCTATACAAGTTCGAACCAATGGAATACTTATATCACTCATTACTTGGATTCGTTCACCGTCTTCATACGAAATAGAATAGCTAATTTGAATCTGCAAGTTGTCCCCTTCCCTCGATAAATCTAGGGAAAACGGTGTTGTCATATTCGACCCATCAGGTATTCCATGTTCTACGTTAGAATATCCAAAAATGGAATTTCTCTGTAGAATACCACTTTTGGGTATTCTAAGAATCGCATCAGGACAAGGTATTATTTTTTTTTCCCATTCTTTATCACACTGCAATGAGACGATGAATCGATTCATTTGCTTTTTCCCCTTAATATTGTAATTATTAGGGTAAAAGACATAAATAGAGTCTCGATGCTTGTTGGATATGGTCCGATCAGTTTCAGTTTCTGAATAACTGAAGATTTGTTCTTCCTTCTCATAGCAATTTGAGTCACCTGATCTATGTTCCACTTGATCCACGTAAGAATCGGAAAGTGATTGATGTTTGGCAACAAACGGTTGAACATATACTTGATCCTGATACTTATGAAATGGAAAGGGTACTACACGGGATCCGTATATACCTCCCGATAATATCCATAGATAACCCGTCCTGAGTATAGGATGAACATTACCCTGTACATATTCAGGTGCATGACACACATTGGTACTCCAGTGCATTTCTCCTTCTAAGTCAGAATATATATTTTTGCGAACTTTTTCCTTGAAGGAAGATGTTCTAGCACGAACCTCGGCAATAAGCTGTTCCGATTCCACATATTGATCATTCTGAACCAAAAGCAAACTTTGTGGTGGAATGGTTAAGTTCTGTACTTGATCCTGACCATCAATAGTAATGGATAAGTTATTATGACATAGATAAGCAGGATGTCCATTACGTGTACGTGTGGGATAAACCAAATTTTCATTGAATTCAATCTTTCCATTGAAAGGGGCTCGTATATGTTCTGCAATATCACCAGTAAATACCCCCCCGGTATGAAAAGTCCTTAGTGTTAGTTGAGTTCCTGGTTCTCCAATGGATTGGCCCGCAATAATACCTACTGCTTCTCCTAATTCAATCAAGTGACTGTGAGTAGTACTCCGACCATAACATAATTGACAAATCCGAGATATACTCTTGCAAGTAAAGGGGGTTCGTATATATATTGGTTGTGTTCGAAGGTTTATTAATTGATTGGCAAGTCCAACTCCAATATCCTGATTGCGCGTGGCAATGCATCTCCTATTTATATATACATCGTCTGCTAGCACACGGCCAATCAGTATTTGTGTTCGTACAACAATTTCATTTCTGTCCCTCTCTCGACCTCGAATGGGACTTACGAAAATACCTTGGATAGTGCCACAATCTGTTCTACGTACTACAATGTGTTGAACTACTTCAACGAGTCTACGTGTGAGGTATCCAGCATCTGCTGTTCGTACAGCAGTATCCACAACTCCTTTACGAGCCCCATAACAGGAAATAATATATTCCGTTAAAGAGAGCCCTTCGCGTAAATTCCGTCGAATGGGTAGATCGATGATTTGTCCTTGAGGATCTGACATTAATCCTCTCATACCTACTAATTGGTGAACCTGAGATGTACTTCCCCTAGCTCCTGAGAAGGACATCACATGTACTGGATTTAAGGGATCAGTCATGCTAAAATTCGGATTCATTTCTTTTCTCAAATATTCACTGGTAGCATACCATATCTCAATCGATTGACGTAATTTTTCCACTGCGTGTACATTCCCATAATGATTCTGTTTCTCCGAAACAGAACCTTGTTGCTCCGCATCTTGGACGAGCCATCCTTTGGAAGGCGCTGTTAAAAGATCATCAATTCCTAATGAAATAGCTGTATCAGTAGCTTGTTGAAAACCCGAAGTCTTGAGTTGATCCAAGATATGTGATGTATATGTCATTCCGAAGTGATCTATTAATCTGCTAATAAGCTTTTTAATGGCAGTTTTATCCATCACTTTATTATAAAAGGGCAAATTATCAAAGGGCAATCTAGTTCGTTCCTTCATAAGGAAAAATCTCCATATTTTCATGAGCAGGATTAAGCAATGGGTTCAAGCCGGTTATTCGAAGGCTTCCTCGATCTCTATATCTGCACTAATGAAAAAATCATAAGATCAATAACATTAGATCCTGAGAGCTGGTAGTGATTTATTTGGGTGTTCAGAACAGGCAAACCCTTGTATGGCTTCTTCCATTTCTCGATTGAAACGAGTACGACCAACAGTTGTTCGAATGTATATATTAAGGATTTCTCCCATTCTACCTTTTCTTATTCGATAATGTTCATGGATTTCGTGGAAAGTACCCAAAGATTCGTATTGAACTTCGATAGGGGCTTCTTGGTTTACTGAGGTAATGATACGTAAATCCACTTCCCCCCACCGGAGCCATAAGGGGCTGTATAAGTCAATTCGTTTCTGTCGGTAAGCTCTGAGCACATCATCATAACTATAAAAGGAAGGTTTCTTACAAGAAAAGCTTTTATTTTCCGAGTGATACGGATGGTACCTATTCCCATAAATACCTTGACTATTTTGGACCGTTGATATATAAAGTCCAAGAAGCATATCCTGAGTCGGTATAGAAATAGGATCCCCGATAGCTGGAGACAAAAGATTTGTCTCAGAAAACATGAGTAAACGAGCTTCTGCTCTAGCTTCCAGAGATAAAGGTACATGGACAGCCATCTGATCTCCGTCGAAGTCTGCATTAAATCCCCCACAAACCGATGGATGTAAACGAATGGCACGTCCTTCTACTAAAATAGGTTGAAACGCTTGTATTCCCAATTTGTGTAAGGTAGGTGCTCGATTCAACAATATGGGATGTCCTTGCATAACCTCTTGAAGTACTTCCCATACAATGGGTCCCTTATCTCGAATCATACTTTTAGCAGTTCTTAGGTTGGGAGCAATATGTCGTCCGATGAGACTACGAATTAAAAATGCTTGAAAAAGCTCTATTGCTATTTCTGAGGGTAATCCACATTGGTACAATGATAGAAAGGGACCCACCACAATAACGGAACGACCTGAATAATCAACTCGTTTGCCTAGTAAATTTTCACGAAATCTTCCCTCTTTGCCTTCGATCACATCTGAGAACGATTTATAAGGCCTATTATGACTGTCTCTCATTGGTTGTCTGCAGATACCATTATCGAGAAGTGCATCTACGGCTTCCTGGATCAATTTTGTTTGATAAATAACAAATGACTCAGATCCACTTCTTGCTAATAAATTTGTAAGAGTATTATTCCGATTGATAACTCTTCGATAAAGTTCATTTAGATCTGACGAGGTAATAAGTCCACCTTCACCTAATTGAACGATTGGCCTCGGTTCGGGAGGAAGAACTGGTAATAGGCATAAGACCATCCATTTTGGTTCTATATTTGTTCGGAGAAAATGTTTAGCCAATTTCATGCGTCCAACCAGAAAATCCTTTCTTCTTCTAATTTTTTCATCCTCCCATCTATCCACAGTAGATTCTTGGTTCTCTTCCAATCTATTCCATTTCAATTCCACCAAGTTCTTCCATTCCATATGTGAACGATCTATAATCATTTGCAGATCCAGACCCATTAGTTGTTTCCCGATAGCATCTCCCCCAGTAGCTATTTCTCTCTCTTTAAATGTTCCAGAACCCCGAGGAAAGAGGTAATAAGGACGAGCAGAGAGGTAATGAGGAATAATCTCTCTCCAGGATTGAATCTCATAATCGAATGTACCCCGTGATCTCAATAAAGTTGGTTTGTTAGCTATGGGCCTAGCAAGAAAAAGATTTGGATAGGTTATTCTAAGATTTCCCCCCCTTCAGGATCGGACGTGAAAGTTTCCTCTCATCCGGCTCAAGTAACTAAAAAAAAAGATGCAAAAACTCTTTTTCGCTCTGAAGAGAGATCGCTACTCTCTGCTCAAGTTCCAAGTGAAATTGAGTATTCCTTTATGTTATGATTCTACAACATAGATATGGAATTATTGAGCAGTCTCCTCCCTTTCGAACAATCCTTTTCTTCTTGAAAGACCTTCAATTAGGGATTTACTTGTCTTTATCTCGTTCCATTTGATCCTTTAGGTTCCTGCTTGCTTTGCTTTACTTCGATGGTTACAATACTATTGATCGAAGCATATGTGCGATGAATAGACTCCTATAGCCATATCTTCGGTCCGGAATACCTCTATTCAGGGCTAACCCAAATAAAAGAGAATGAAATTCAAATTCCATTATCTGAAAGAAGTGTTTTCACGAAGTTCAATTAGCAATTTGATAAATAATATCTAAACCCTGGACTAATTCCTCTTTCTCAGCATCTTGAAAAGATGCTTATAATTCTGAGCTTCATGCTACTCCTCTGGAGGGTCATGTCAGAGCTAAAGGCATCCCAATGAGATTTAATAGGATGACAGTTCCTGATTACGGATCTGTATGATCGGAACTTGTGATCAAGTCACACATCGCAGTATACTGGACCTTCTAATTCTTTCCGAGTTTTAGCTAATAGATTCGCAATATAACTGGGAAGGCGTTTCAAATACCATACGTGAACCACCGGACATGCCAGTTTAATGTATCCCATTTGATATCTTCGAATTCGAGAATCAACGAATTCAACTCCACATTGTGTGCAAAATTTTGCATCTATCTTCTCATTTCCAATCCCTGGAGAATTTCCACAAGAACAAACTCTACTTTTGATAGGTCCAAAGATTCTTTCACAAAACGATCCATCTCTTTCTGGTTTATTAGTTTCATAATGTAGAGTATGAGGTTTAGTCACCTGTCCAACTATCTCACCATTAGGTAAAATTTTTTCGGACCAAGCACAAATCTGTTCGGGAGAAGCTAATCCAATTCGAAGTTGTTGATGTTTATTCTGGTCAATCATAAAAGATCTCAATTTATTGTGATCAAACTTCCTCTCTATCTATCTGAAAGTTTTTCTCAGATATAATAGCATGATTCAATTCTAGAGCTAAAGATCGTAATTCTCGAATGAGCAATCGGAAAGATTCTGGAGCAGTGTCAGGTTTAGGTATTGGCCCTCCAGTGATAATGGCACCAAGTACTTCATTACGAGTTCTAATATGGTCAGATTTGAGAGTAAGCATCTCTTGTAAAATATAAGCAACACCAAAACCTTCTAGAGCCCAAACTTCCATTTCTCCTATTCGTTGCCCCCCTCGTTTGGATTTTCCTCTAAGAGGTTGTTGTGTAACCCGTGCATAAGGTCCACTCGAACGTGCATGTATTTTCTCATCAACTTGATGACTCAATTTCGACATATAAGCTTTTCCTATTGTAACAGGTTGTTCAAAAACATCTCCTGTTCTTCCATCAATTAATCTATGTTTTCCAGGATGATCTGGTTCGAATACCCATGGATTAGCTGTTTGCTCACTAGCTTTGTAAAGTTCAGGAAACACTAGTTTTCTCGAAGCTTCTCGCTCGTATTTTTCGTCAAAAGGTGTTATTCTATAATGTTTGTTCATCGGGTTTCCTGCTAAACCGGGCAAACATTCAAAGATCTGTCCTACATTCATTCGTGAAGGTACCCCTAATGGATTCAATACCATATCAACTGGTATTCCATTTTGCAAATAGGGCATATCTTGTCTGGGCAAAACTATTGAAATAATACCTTTATTACCATGCCTTCCAGCTACTTTATCACCCACTTGTATCTTACGTTTTTGTGATATATATACGTGTACTGTTTCCGCATTATCACCGGAATCATCTACTCTATTGATCCATCTCACGTCGATAACTCGACCCCTTCCACCTATAGGTGCTCTGAGACAATTTTCTCTCGCAGTGGATACCTCAAGACCAAATATGGTTTGTAATAATCTTCCTTCTGGGGTACATAATGATTCTTCTATTGTTTGAGGCGTTAATTTACCTACCAAAACATCACCTGTTTCTATCCAAGATCCTAGCATTACAAGACCATTTTCGTCCAAATGACGAAGTGAATGAGCATCTAAATGAGGTATTTCTCTAGTGATTCTTTCAGGACCCTGGCTCGTCATACAGATTTCAATCCTGTATCTTACGATATGGAAAGAGGTATAAATATCTTCATATACCAGACGTTCACTAATGAGTATTGCGTCTTCGAAATTGTATCCTTCCCATGGCATATAAGCTACTAAAACGTTTTTTCCCAAAGATAGTTCTCCGCCTACCGTAGTCGCACCATCCGCCAGAATTTGTCCCTTCTTTACACATTCCCCTTGATGAATTTTAGGTTTTTGATGCGTACAAGTATTGGTATTAGAACGTTGATATATAACCGATTCTGTTCGTACAGTGTCTCCATTAACCGATGAAGTTATATTTACAGCATCGATATACTCGATCCTTCCCTCTTGTGTAGCTATAGCTACACTTCCTGAATCTAGAGCTGCTTGACCTTCCAACCCAGTTCCGGCAATGCACTTCTCGGGTCGAAAAAGTGGAACTGCTTGACGCTGCATATTAGAACCCATTAGAGCGCGATTCGCATCATTATGTTCGAGAAAAGGAATAAGGGAAACTCCAACGGAAAAATATTGGAAAGGAAAAATACTTCTGAAATGGATTTGTTCCCATGCAATAACTATAAATTCTTGTCGGTATCGAGCTGGAGTAATTTGTTCCTCTTGAATTCCTTGATTTAACGCCAAAGAATTTCCCGTAGCTATCCGATAGTATTCATCCTCATCTTCTCCCGGTAGTAGATAAACCATATGTTCTTCTCTCGATCTCTCGGAGATCTTATAGAATGGACTTTGTAAAGAACCACAATCACCAATCTTTGCATGAATAGATAATGATGCAACAAGTCCAGCATTCATTCCTTCGGACGTATCGATTGGACAAATACGCCCATAATAACTGGGATGAATATCCCGTGTCCGAAAACTAGCAGTTCGCCCTGTTAAGCCCCCAGGACCTAAATGGCTCAATTTTCGCCCATGAGCTATTTCCGTCAATGGATTAGTTTGATCCAAAAATTGGGATAAGGGGTGTGAACCAAAAAAATCTTGAAAAGTGTTTTTTAATAGAGTTGAAGTGACCAAGTTCTGAGGAGTTGATCTGCGCTTGGTTGCTCTGTGTATAGTTCTTTTAACTGCATCTTCTAAACGACCTAGAGCTAATCTAAATTGATTCTGTAATAAATCTGCTACAGAACGAATCCGTCGATTTCTGAGGTGATCTATATCATCGAGTGTACCCATTCCAAATTTAACCCCGATAAGGTAATCCACAGCAGCCAATACATCTTGTGGTAATGAAAAAATCTCGTTCTCGGGTATATCAAGGTTCAGTTTTTGGTTCAGATTTCGTCGACCAATCTTTCCCAATTCACATCTTTTTCGGAAAAATTTTTCTTGCAATTCTTTACATAGAGACTCGGAAAATACCAAATCGCCACTTATACAGTAGAGTTTTTTATAAAACTCCAGAATGGCTTTTTCCCTCGACCATAGATATTCCTCCCGCTCCCACCTCTCCTTCTTCTTCAATAAAAATAAAAATCTTTCGGGATAGCGAGTATTGTCCAGAATCTCTTCGAGATTTAAACCCATAGCTGATAATAGAACTGGAATAGATATTTTTTGTTTTCTGCTTACACGAGCCCATATCCTTTCTCCCACATCGATCTCTAATTTCGATCTTCTTCCCCAATCTGAAATCAGAGTGCCAGTATATATATAATTAATTCTATTATGGTCTAATTCCGAACGGTAATAAATACCAGGACTTATTAATATTTGATTAACTACGACTCTGTAAATACCATTTACTACAAATGTTCCATGGGAATTCATTAAAGGAATATTTCCGAGAAATACAGTTTGTTTCTGTATCTTCCTACTATTCCTCCGAATCGATCTTGCTGGTACATATAATTCAGAGTAATATGTAAGGGACTGATATACAGCATCTCTCTCTTTGATGAAAGGTTCTGCTAATTCATATTCATTACCAAAAAGCCTGAATTCAATTTCTTTATCTATATCCTCAATTTTTGGAAAATTATGAAGTTCTTCCATCAAGCCCTGATCGATAAAACGACAAAATCCTTCAAATTGTATCTTACCAAATTCAGGGATTGTAAACGCTCCCTCATTTTCATCTAATCGCATTGGAAGTTTCCCATCTGTAGAAAAATCTATTAAATTATTCCCGATTGATCTATATGGATCAATCCGACAAAAAAGATTCGGATGTATATTCAGTCTTCACTATATCCCATGAAATTCTACCCGTATCCAGATATACTTCCAATAAAAAAAAAAAGGATAAGGAAGAGGTACTTTGATACTTTCTTCCAACCACGTGAAATGGAGCTATGAACGAATGAATCAAACCATTCTTAAATGTTAATCTCACTTAGAAAATTTCCTAATGAAAATAGTCAGATCGAAAGAAAGACGGAGAACAAATTAGATCCATTTCCTTTATGGTTGACTTTAGCATACATCTCATACTATACTTAAAGGACGGACGAATGACTTGAAAGGACAAAAGATTCGATCTGTCCATGGGATTCCCATATCTCGGCGACATAGCCAAGCGGTAAGGCAGAGGACTGCAAATCCTCCATCCCCAGTTCGAATCCGGGTGTCGCCTTGTTGAGGTAAGTAAATGGAAGGAAAAGTCTGTATTTCCATTACAGAACCTCTGGAGACATATTGGTACATATTACCAATATAGATAGTGAGTTACGTACATTTGATCCCGATTCCGTCGTGAATGTACGACCCTCGAGTTAGTTATAGTAACTTGTTGGTCAATGAACAAATGGATTTATTGATCTCTCATATCAGCTCGAACGTCAGTAACGTTCAGAATGCAAAGGTGGTCATTTCAACTTCAACTTTGCATTATGGTTAATAGTTCCCTTATCATCTCGATGATGAAATCATTATTTTTTAGAGAACATGATCCGTATGGATATAGTCGGTATAACTTGGGCTGCTTTAATGGTAGTTTTTACATTTTCCCTTTCACTCGTAGTATGGGGGAGAAGTGGGCTATAATGGTAATGCTTAAGAATCAATTATTGCGTTCCTTCCATATCATGCATGGTAATATATTCTGTTCCATAAGGATCCAGTAATATTGAATCTTCGTTCCAAATTGAAACACTCTACATGGAATTATTTCCTCTTTATCCCCGTAAGGGATGTACGTAATCCCTTATCATTATCATTTTCCTATGAAAAATCTTATTTTCTTCAACAGGTTTGAATTCATTAGTTCTTTTCTAGAATGAGTCGATAATCTCATTTCTTCCACTGAAGAACGATCTCTCTTCTCTTTCTTAGTAGGAATAGAAAGAGTCCCTGTTTTATCGGATGGTTCCGAATTGAATTGATCGGATCTGATATGAATTCCGTTCTCGGAAAAATATGGGACATAAGTCATAGATTCCTTTGCTTTTTCATATACCATTTCAAGTGCTATATCTAACATGTGCTAGATATAGATGTTCGTACCGAAAAAAAGATGTTCAACTTTGATCCTAAAGAATCCGCAAGTACGTTCAGAATTAAGTCTGTCTGCATTGGGTCTATTTTTCCAGGAGCAGGAAGAAGGTGATGTGATCAGCTCCGCTATTTTATGGTACGAGGTCCTTCATCCTACATTTACCATATATGGATAAGTACCATTAAGATATATTTATCCATATATGGGTGTAAAAGAAGAAGTAGTACAAAAGAAAAGGTTAGATATTCTTTTCCTCCGTACTACTTCTTCTTTTCTTTTCAAAAAAAATTAAAAGCAATCCCTACCCTGTATTGTTGTAATACAATAGATCCACCCTATATTGTTGTAATATAAAAGATCTCATAACCTATTTTATACTTATGATCTGGATCATAAAGATCTATCTAGTGATCAGCAATCAATTGATTTTCATCAAAATCAATTGCTTCCACTGCTTGCACTGGCCGTTTTGACGTAAGGGATAAGTAGAAAAGCAGTAGGAACTGCAAGGAACAGTAGAACAGCAATAAATGCAAGGGTATTTACTTCCATGATCTCCTTATTTTAACTTTGTTCAAAAATAGCTCGAGATTTGATCTCATTTTGATCTCATTTTGATCTCATAGAGATGAATGAATCTTTCTTTCAAGATCCATGAAATAGATGTATGTCATTGATAGAATTGGTTCGAGTAACGGAATCTAACTAATGGATTGAATGAATTCTTCGATGGAAATAGTATAACCTAATACGATCACTTTTGATAAGACTAGTAGTAAAAACTTACGTGCATCAGAAAACGTTCCGATCAACACATGTCTGGTATAATTTCGAAAGAATAGGATTCGTACGAATAAGAACCTTATGCTCCTCCAGAAGACGTTCGTCAGACATGAGAGATATTTTGCTTGGATCTCCACGATTTAGATGGAATTGTGAATCTATCCCGCTTCGGTGATGATATAGAAAGAAGTATCCCATATCGAATTTATCCAGAGGCCCACCCATGACCCTGGAATGATAAGGACTAGTCCGTCCAGATCCTGACATGATCATTCACAGTTCACTTACTATTGGATCGGGACTGACGGGACTCGAACCCGCAACTTCCGTCTTGACAGGGCGGTACTCTAACCAATTGAGCTACAATCCCAATACAGTACAGTTCACCTACTATTAGATAATATTTATTTCATGATAGGTGCTAGATAGGTCATATAGATTATGCGAGTGCTAGGTCGATTAAATATCTTATCCTTCTCTTTCATTTTTGAAATGTATCGATTCATACGGAATTGGGCATCTACGATATGAATAGATATCGATGTCGGGGTTCAATAACCAATTATCTTTTCATTCATGATTAGCATGAATATAACCATACCGATAGATTGGTATTGATGATATTGGTTGGGTCGAGCTGGATTTGAACCAGCGTAGGCATATTGCCAACGGATTTACAGTCCGTCCTCATTAACCACTCGGGCATCGACCCAGGAACAAGACAGTAATTTAAAATTATTTAGGATACCTAACGAATGGATCATGGTACCCCCAGGGGAAGTTGAATCCCCGTTGCCTCCTTGAAAGAGAGATGTCCTGATCCACTAGACGATAGGGGCCACCAATCTATTCTTTATAATATGAAAGTGATCGGGAAGTTGTCAATAATATTACAAGAATTCTTGGTTTCCTCAAGGTTTTTTTCAATAAACTTGCCTATCGATAAAATGGAGTCCCTTCAGAAATTAAATATTGCAACTAAAACAACTCTAAAGCAATTTACGGAATCTATATTTGTGATCCATCGGCCCAGTTCCGATAAAAAAGACTTTATGGACTCAAATTATACAAAATGTTTCATACTTGATAATTTAAATTATTTTGATAATTTAAATAATTTTGATAATTTAAATAATTTAAATAATTTAAATTATTTAAATAGTGAATGGGGCTTATCGTTCTCTAATCGAAGTTATCCGGAAAAGACTCAAAAAAAAGTATAAATGGGTTGGTTGGACAAAAGATCGATCCGTATGTTACAATCGGATCGTGGCGGGTATAGTTTAGCGGTAAAAGTGTGATTCGTTACATTATCAACTCGAATAATGGAAGGATCTTTTACATGGATCTTTGATCCATCTAAAGCTCTATTTCCAGATAGGTTCAAAACCTCCCCTATACCATCCATCCAGAGTTCATATGTTACACAACTTCATATACTTTACGTTCCCATATTAGAGTATAGTGCTTCACTTCTTTCCATTAAAACAAATGCCCGTTGGTGTTCCAAAAGTGCCTTTCCGAGCCCCTGGAGATGAAGATGCAACTTGGGTCGACTTATACAACCGACTTTATCGAGAGAGATTACTTTTTTTGGCTCAGGATATCAATCACGAGATTGCAAATCAACTCATGGGTCTCATGGTATATTTGAGTGCAGAAGATTCAAATAAAGATATTTTCTCATTTATCAACTGTCCCGGTGGATCAGTAATACCAGGGGTAGGTCTTTTCGATATGATGCAAGCAATAGTACCAGATGTACATACAATATGCATGGGGGTAGCTGCTTCAATGGGATCTTTCATCCTAATCGGGGGAGAAATGCCTAAACGTATAGCATTACCTCACGCTAGGGTTATGATCCACCAACCTGCTAGTTCCTATTATGACGGATCGGCTGCAGATTTTCATAACGAATCGAAACACGTAACGATGCTTCGCGATTACATAACCAGATGTTATATAGAAAGAACGGACCAACCCGGAGAGGTAATTCAACGGGACCTGAACAGAGATGTTTTTATGTCAGCAACAGAAGCCCAAGCTTATGGCATTGTTGATGTCGTAGCGGAAGGTTGATCTCATAGCGGAAGATCCTCTTTTTTAATTTATTTTTATAATGAACTGTAAACTGTGATCTCTTTGTTCCTTTTCAAAAAAAAAAAGGGGGGGGGGGAAGTGATTCATTTCATAATCACCTGATATGGTATGGTTAGGATCAATCCGAACCAGTTGATTCCGCATACAATACAGCTAGAATGCCCACTATTCAACAACTTATTAGAAATGCAAGACAGCCAATAGAGAATAGAAAAAAATCTCCTGCTCTTCGAGGATGTCCTCAGCGTAGAGGAGTATGTGCTAGGGTGTATGTGCGACTCGTTTGGATCAGAAACTTAAACAGACTGGGAAATTCTTACAACGGAATAACAGAAGAATTTTCCCGCTGTAATCAAGTAAAGATCCATCATCTAACCTTACCGGGGATGAAATTTATGGTTTCCATTGGTGCAAATCCAATCACCTTGATGTGGGATGAAAAGCAATTCCTCATTGGTAGCGAATGGTCATCAATCCATTGAGCGGGGAAATCATGCAAATTGAAGAAGCATAAAGTTTATGCTCATATTGCCGCGAGAACGGAACAACAGGGTCAGCTACCTGGCCAACCCCAGAATTACATGTCGTTACTGTATTAATAGATCTTGTAATGAGAGTATTTATTACTTAATGATTCAAGAGTAGAGCTGGAGATGGTAAACCGTACAAGTTACCGATAACATACTCATCTCATATTTCGGAAATGAATAAAAGGCTCCGGCGTATAGAGAGGACCTTACCGTTGGAGAAAGAACCATAGAAACGATGAAACCCATGATTTTTTCTCATTCTCAGTACAAGGTCCCAGTCCTTGCCTACCAGGAAGATGCCTATCCAAAGGGAATTATGGTTGGGAAGGTTGCAGTAGCAAAAGCCATTGGAACTTTTATTTTCTAAATAAGAAGAATCAGTGTTATTCTCAATGGACCAAACAAAACAAATGACTAACCGAGAAAAATATTAGCGATTCATGAGAGTAAACTTCAATGACCAGAGTGAAACGTGGATATATAGCTCGAAAACGTCGGAAAAAAATTCTTGCATTTGTATCAGGCTCTCGAGGGGCCCATTCGAAACTTTTTCGAACTGCTAACCAACGGAAAGCTAGAGCCTTAGTTTCCGCCCACCGAGATAGAGGTAAACGCAAGAGAGATCTTCGTCGTTTGTGGATTACTCGGATCAATGCAGCAGCTCGTGCCAATGGGGTTTCTTATAATAGATTCATCCAATATTTGTACAAGAGGCAGTTGCTTCCAAATCGTAAAACACTTGCACAAATAGCTGTATTAGATAGTAATTGCTTTTCCACCATCTTTAACAACTTATCGTATGATGAAATAGGTTAGGTATAGATGAAATAAATAGGTAAAGATGGAATGGATAGAACAGATTCTCCCGGAGAATTCCCTCCGGGAAGGTCGAAATATTGAAAAGTTTTTTCATATTGGATTGGAAATGAACGAAAAGAATTCAATCCAATTCTTTTCCAAAAATGAAATCCTGTTGACTTTTTCAACAATAGACTCAAGATCTGCATCTTTATCGAACATATATTCCAGCTCCGATTTGATTAAGGAGTAGGCTTATTTCCCATGGATCAAATTAGTTTTCATTATAAAGAAAAGGTAACAAAGATAGAATACGAGCTCGTTTAATAGCGTTAGTCATTAGACGTTGTTGTTTTGAAGTTAATCTATTCACTCGGCCGGATAATATTTTTCCTTGCTCACTAATAAATCGACTAATTAGGCTCATATTTTTATAATCGATCCGATCTCCCGACCTAATAGGTGACAAATGTCTACGAATTGGTTTCAAATATCTACGAATTGGTTTCAAACGTCTGCGAATTGGTTTCAAATGTCTACGAAAAGATTGCTTGGGTTTATCCATAGTTTGTTTCATGAACCTTTTGAATACTATTTATTCAAAATCTTTTTAAAATATTGTTCCATTAAAGATTGAAATACCATTTCTTTTTATATCTGTGATTTATTCCTATCCATGGGTAGTACGTTTAATCTCTTTTTTTTATCTCTCCATGAATGGTATGCTTGTAACAATAGGGACAAAATTTATTTGATTCCAATCGAATAGGTGTATTGCGTCGATTTTTCCGAGTCGTATATCTAGAAATCCCCGGGAATCTTTTATAAACACTATCTTGGGTACAACTAGTGCACTCCAAAGTAATTGTTACTCTTATATCTCCGCTCTTGGCCATAAACTTACTCTGAATATTGGTTTTGCTTTTCGACCTCAAAAATAAAAAGGGAAAAAGGGATAGAAGTTGATAGCCGGAGATCCTACGGTGAAACATTTGAAAGTAAAAAAATGATTGATCAGGAGTGAGTTTTCAGTTTTACTTACAAAATTGAATGTGGAAAGAATCTTTAGATCGATATTTCTACTTGAATTCTACCCCCTTCCAGTCCTAAACTTAGATCCTTTTTGGGGCTGAATGCACTAATTTCTCCAAGAGGTAGGAGAAGTCAATCTAGCACAATCTTTTTTCCCTTGGCTTTAAGAAAAAAATTAAGAAAAGGAAAGAGAAAGAAAAAGAGCATCTGGAAAAAAACGATTGATTTCTATCAATAGGGCGGCTAAAAAACTGACGCATAAAATAGCTAACACAGGCGCTGTGGAAAGATAGGTCTTTAGATCTTGCATTGTAAATTCTCCTTATTGATCATAATGTGTAAGTGATTCAACCGTATCAATAGTATAGTTATGAATCCTAGATAAAACTCGGAACTGATGAATATATATATAATGTGATCCGGGCTGTGGTCCTATTTATAGAAAAGGAAAAAGATGTTTCATCACCATAATTAATAGTGATATTCTAGATAATAGACCTTACATGTATAAAGTCTTTTCACTCACGAGACCGAAGAGAAATGAAGGTGGAAAAATGTGGGAAACATATTTCTAATTCTATAAAATAAAATTAAAATAACATTGTCTAATGATTAGAAGGGATGTAGCGCAGCTTGGTAGCGTGTTTGTTTTGGGTACAAAATGTCGCAGGTTCAAATCCTGTCATCCCTACCTTTCCCTTCTTTTCTATGGAAAGAAAGGAATGAAAGATCATTTGATATCGATTCGACGGGAACATCAAATAATTGAATCGTATCAGATGCGAAAGTGTTTTGCTCTAAGAGTATCAACAAAAGGTATTTTTCCTTCATCTCCGAATATTAAAGAAAGCGCTCTTAGTTCAGTTCGGTAGAACGTAGGTCTCCAAAACCTGATGCCGTAGGTTCAAATCCTACAGAGCGTGATTCTGTTCCTATCAAATCCAACCCTCAAAATTATCGATAATTCATTCCAACTGGAACGAGCAATGGAATCTGACCTCCTAGGAAAAGTAGGAGGCCAATGAAATTGGAGGATATTCCAGGATCAAATATCCAATTGATCACCACGTCGGTATTGTGAATATGCAGTTACGAATAATCCGGCCAAAGTTATAGGAATTAGACCTAACACAATTCCGGATGGCAAAGCCTCAATCATTTCTATTCAACGGAATAAGTAGGGATAATAGCTATACTGGATAGTACCCTTAATTTGCTATGAATCTCAATGATCAGAAATTTATATAGAGGGAATAAACAAAATTATTGAAATTGAAATAGTGAACTGAGAGGGTTTCCCCTTCCTTCATTTTGAATAAGTTGTATCTTGCTCGAACTAATGAATAGGACTAGGGTGAAAATGATAGAAGCCAATAAGAAACCGAAATAACTAATTATAGTTATAGTAGGCGTGGAAGGACTGAATGAAATATGGTTTATACATATCTTCATGAGACAATTACCTAAATTTTTCTTTTCGTAACCTTGAGATCAGAATACAAAAGATCAATTGTCCCAATTCGTACCAATTCTCCTATATCTACTATAGGATATGTATGAATGAACATGGATGAGAGGAGATCTATAGTAGAAATCTCTTCATTATCCTAGAAATCATTCATCGAGCAACTAATGAATAGCACCGGCAAACCCCTTCACAAATTGTCGAATGTAATCTTCTTACAGGGTGAATGAATTCTCAATCAGTACGATTGGATCACCTGGCATTATCTTTTTACCAGCAGCTATCGGTCCAGAGACTGGACCGGAAGAAAACTCTCCACAGACATAGCCAAAGTTTTGTGAATTTCACGTTTAGGTGTAAGAAAGAATATGAATATCCAGTTTGTCCTTTCATTTCTCGATCTTATTGATCCAATCATTCGACCCTCTAGACGGATTAGGTTTTTTAAATATTAATTATTATAGCGAGTAGAGCCCGATATTACAGAAATTCCACCTATTGAAAAGAGTAACTTGTAATTTCACATACCTAAAATTGACTAGGTTCTATTGCACTATCCACTTGGTTTTATCTAATAAGTAACACCTACTCGTTAATACAAGGTACTATATAATAAGTCTGTGGCATAACTCCATCTGTGCCGGATACTATTGGAAAAGCAACATACATCTGCGTAGCACCAATGATCCCCGTGCAATTTGAATTACTGGGTTAATCTACACGGGCATAATGTCATGTCGGAATGAAAAAGGAAGAATATAAAAGAATAATATTCTGGATGAGTTTTATTGATAGTGATTGATATCCTTTGCAAGCGGCACTCATCCTCTTTTTCGGTTCTAAAGTCACCCGTATGCAGAAGCTAATTCCAATCGAAAATTTCCACTATGCTATTGTTACAACATCGATTGAGGGAGTTGGGGTTCCTTACGCCCGGACGGACCTCGGAACATGCAATATTCTCTTCTTTCTGTTGGGATTTAGTCGACCAAACAGAGATAGAATAACTGCTGGCAGGAACAGAATCATTCTATCCCGTTCCTTCTCGATACTCATCAAAATTGTATTGCTGTGTCAGAAGAAAGCTAGCTATACTGGTCCAGTAGACTTTAAAGATACCCTTGGTATAACATTGACAATCGAACAAGGATTGGAGAAGATATCAGTAGTTTTCTATTTCCTGATCTCTATCTTTCATGGGATCAATTCCCCCTTGACTGACTTTACAATAATATATGGAGCTGAGCATGTCTGGGAATACGGGAGAACGCTCCTTTGCTGACATTATTACTAGTATTAGATACTGGGTTATCCATAGCATTACCATACCTTCTCTATTCATTGCAGGTTGGTTATTTGTAAGCACGGGTTTGGCTTATGATGTGTTCGGGAGCCCCCGGCCAAATGAGTATTTCACAGAAAGTCGACAAGAGGTTCCATTAGTAACTGGCCGTTTCGATCCGTTAGAGCAACTCGATGAATTTACTAGATCTTTTTAGGAGGCACTAATGACTATAGATAGAACTTATCCAATTTTTACAGTTAGATGGTTGGCCGTTCACGGGCTAGCTATCCCTACAGTTTTTTTCTTGGGATCAATATCGGCAATGCAGTTCATCCAACGATAAACTCTATACTAAAGGAAGAGGAAGTATGTAGATATGACACGACCGAACCCGAACGACCAAAATGTTGAATTGAATCGTACCAGTCTCTACTGGGGGTTGCTACTAATTTTTGTACTTGCTGTTCCATTCTCCAATTATTTTTTCAATTAGGAACAATGATAATATTCTCACTCCATTCGAAGAGATCCAATACGCATAATTATCTATGCTATGACTGTTTATGTCTCGAGTATGACCACTTAAGAAAATTTGAAAGGGAGTAAGAGAAATGGCCGATACCACTGGAAGGATCCCTCTTTGGTTGATAGGTACTGTAACTGGTATTATCGTGATTGGTCTACTGGGTGTCTTTTTCTATGGTTCATATTCCGGATTAGGGTCATCCCTATAGTAGGGGAAATGCACTTACTGTCTGTGGGAAATAGTATACATGCGAAAGTTAAAAATCGATAAGGCCTTACCCTTCTTTGAAGGGTAAGGCCTTATCGAAATCTCTTTTTGAGATTCTTTCTATATTAATCTGAATTAGAAGAGAAGATTCGTACAAATAAAATGACTCTGTCATTTACTTCATTCAATGCCTTTCAGTCAAGTGATGAGCCAATCTATTCTTCCGCTATATGATCGGAAAAAATTTGGATCGATCAAATTTAAATATCTGTCGAAGGAACAACAGAAAAACGGATAATATTAAGTACTAAATATTTGCTCATTTATCTGATGGAAGATTATGCGAAGTTTTTGTAAAAACCCGAACTATGAGAATCTAAATGTGCATATAGAATATTTTCTTCTATTTTTTTGGCTTACAAAATAAAAGAGGAGGAAAAACACCTTTTATTCATTTTCTCTCATTAGGAACAAACCCTATCAAAAGTTTTATAGGTTTTTTTTTTTATGAGTGATATTGCCCCTTACTTGTCTGCTCTTCCTTCTTTAGGAATTTTCAGTATAACGTACAAAATAATCTTCAAATTACGAAGGAATTGACGAATAGGACAAGATCGGAAACCCAATTAGTTCTTCGAATAATGAAATAGGAGAATGGGATCAGAGAAAATAGGAATCTTCTCCAAGATTGCTTAGTTATTCTCCTCATCTCTCCTCCCTACGATCTATCTCTATTTTCCGGCCGGGTCGTTTGGACAAGGAAAGGAGGGAATGGCATGTATATAGTACACGATATAGCATATCGGGGATCGTTCAACAAGTTGATCTGTTCCAGTGCTTATGGAGTCACTCCCTATTTCAATTTTATTCCAATTTAGATCTAAATGAACATTTTTAGATCTAAATGAACATTTTATCAAGAATATATAAGGGAGAAGAAGGATAAAAGGCTCCGAAGGGGTATTAATTTTTGAATCAATAAGTAAACTTCATGTTCAAAAATCTATGGACCTAAAGATTCATCTCGGCCAATTGAACTTTCTCAAATTGTTTCTTCTTAAGGACCAAAAATATCTGTGCCAGAATGACAGATGCTAAGAATAATAAAAGACCTTTAACACGTAATGGATCTTGAAGTACTATCTCTGCATCTCCTTGACCAAATCCACCCAAATTAGGGTTATTCGTTAATGGCTGATCGACCTTGATCAATTCGCCTTCTGAAATAAGAAGCTCCGGTCCTGGAGGTACAATGTCAACCACTTGCCCACCATCTGATGTATTATCGATAGTTATCTCATATCCACCCTTTTCTTTACGTAAAATTTTGCTCACTCTTCCTGTTGCTGAAGCACTATAGACCGTATTGTTGCTCTTACTCCCGTCGGGATAAATTTGTCCTCTTCCTCTATTACCACCCACATATATGGGATATTTCAGGAAGTGAGCTTCTTTATCAGTAGAAGGATCTGGTGAAAGGATGGGGAACACAAGTTCACTATATTTTTGACCGGGAACAGGACCTATTACAATAATGTTTTTTTTATTGGGACGATAGTTCTGAAAATAAAGATTACCCGTCTTTTGTCTAATCTCAGGGGAAATACGATCCGGAGGGGCTAATTCAAAGCCCTCGGGTAAAATTAGAACAGCTCCTACATTTAAAGCCCCTTTCTTGCCATTAGCAAGAACTTGTTTCATCTGCATATCATAGGGGATCTTAACAACTGCTTCAAATACGGTATTGGGAAGCACGGATTGTGGAACCTCAATATCCACAGGTTTTTTTGCCAAGTGACAATTGGCACATACAATACGTCCAGTGGCTTCTCGGGGATTTTCATAACCCTGCTGTGCAAAAATGGGATATGCATTCGAAATGGATGTCCGAGTTATGATATGTATCATGACCAGGACGGAAATTAACCGAGTCATCTTTTTCGCCCATTCATAAGTATTTCTATTTTGCATGGTTCAATTATTGGTTCCAAATCATTTTTGGGGTGAGAGTAGGTAGCTATCATAGTTACCTGTCAAAAATTCTGCTACTATATTGATTCAACCAAACCTAAAAATAAGAAATCGGAAGTCTCGCACCAGGAGAAGAATGAAGGGGAGGAATAGCTAATTCCTGAACACGGAAAACACTTTATTATTCTGTTTCAATTGTTTCGGTCGGAGAAAACAACCTACCTATTCTTTATTCATTCATCGAATGATAAATTACTACAAGTGAAGGAGATATACGATTGAAACGACGGAAGATCCAATATTTAAGAATCGTATCTAAGATGACTGGAAAAGTTGAAACAAGACCAGATATGATTCGTTCATTATGGGCAAATCCATAACTTTCGGAGATCGAATCGATCATCAGTTCCCAACCATGGGGTGAATGAAACCCAATACATAGATCGGTTGCTAAAAGAATTAGAAAAGCTTTCATTGTATCGCTCAGACTATAGAAGAATTCTTGGATCCAAGAATTGATAATAGCGAGTTTATTCTTACCCAGAATGATATAAGCACTTATAAAAGCAAAACCTATTAGATTTGTTAATAAATGTGATATTATCTGGATACAATCTTCATTGTACATTTCGACCAATTGGATCGTTTCTTTGTGAATCTCTATACGAATAGATTGTGAATGTGTTCCCAAAGAATCTTCCACCATTCTTTCTAACAAGAATAGTTCTTCTATTTTCTCAAATCTTCCCAGAGCATTTTGTTCCTGGAGATAATCAAAAATTTTCTGAGATTTAACCGTATTCCACCAATTTGTAACCCAAGGCTCCAAACCTTTCCGTAATGAAATAGGAATTACCCAAGGCAGTACTACTAAACATGCGAGATATCGTAGGGAAGCTGATGCTTTATATTCGGACACTTCCAATTCGTGAATCGCTAACGAACCTGATTCACTTGTCAGTTCTGTCCGAAATCTAGACAAAGTACGAGTGATAGAATGAGGTATGGGATCCATAGATTGATCTATTGCGTAATTGTTTGATCCCGATCAAAAAAATATACTCGGGAAAAAAGTAAAAGGTTTGTTCAAAATGGGTGAGACGGAGCATAAGGAGATCATTCCAAATCATTTATATATGGACCAATTATCTATTAATTTTTTTCATCTTCTTCTTTTTTAGAAGAATAACTTGAAGTAACATAAGTCTTATTCATTGCCAAGATCTTTTGAATCCTGATCACTAGATCCTTTACGAATATTTCCCCAGTTATCTCCAAAGATGACAAACGCTCTTGAAAAATGAGAGAACGACAAAAAGTCATAATTGGATCGTGATGAGAGGAAAAAAGCGTTTTAGTTTTAGGGAAACCGGACCACTCTATCTAGTAATTGTTGTTTCTGAGACATCATATTCATCTACTGGTACCAGTTCTATTTTAACTTATTGCTTTTTCTATATTACCTCTTTCTATACTATTTCATAAAAATAGTATATTGTTCGTAAAGATCCTATATCGTTCCATTTTCATACAATGAAATTTCAATAAATATTTCATTGTATGAAAATGGAATATTTATTGAAATTTCCTGATTGGATATTTATTCATGTTCCTTTATCCTCGACATACATTCAAATGTAAAAACATTTGAATATATGTCGAGGATAAAGACACCCCCGATTTCAAAACCCTTCAATGGATACACGCAAGAAACGGGCTGATTCAGCGGCTTTCTGTTCGATCTCCCTTAGGTTCACATTATCACCAGTACGAGTTAAAGGAATGTCTTGTCGGCCCTTTATTTCCATATAAAGAACACGACGAGGGGAAATACCTTCTTGAATTTCCATTTTGATCATCTGAATATCCTTCATAAGAAATCGTGGGAAAATACGACGATTTATTCCGGGAAATCCCCAACGAAAAAGACATACAATTCCTTTTTTTTTATCGAACTTATTATAGCCACTACCCACATTGAACAAAATTGTGCACCACAGATAAGAGCTAATGAACAGACCTGCAATACCATAAAAACACATTACAATTCCTTGTGGAACAAAGAGTATTTGCTGAGATGACAATAGGGGTATCAGGTTCTCACCAAAATAACTCGAGATCCCGACTAGGAAAAATCCTAGTGAACCCAGAAAGAGGATACAAGCCCAAAAGAAATTACTTCTTTTTCGAGACCCTGTTATAGGTTCTATCCAGAGCCATTTGGATCGACGATTCATAAAAAATTGTATTCAATTCCATCCTATTGAAGTTGAGGGAATAGCCAACTTTTTTATCCTTTGGTTCCCAAACTCTTATGAACTATCTATATAGATAGATAGATAAATTTTCAGTTAAGTCAGCCAAGTTTGTCTTCTTGTCCATTCTTACCATCCATTTCAAATGGGTCCTTCCCTAATTTCTCAATTTTAGAAACAACATTGGATCAGTGGAGTATAAATATCTCCTGGAATAGATATCTATACCGTATGAAAAAATAAAACCGACCACATTAACATATTGACCCATACCTATTTATTGACATATGTGTAGATCCTATCTGTATATGTATATGAATATGAATATGAATAAATATCCATATTCATATATATATAATTTGGATATTTATACCTATTTTGTGTCTATAAGAGTTCTATCTTATATCATCTAAAATAGATATAGATATCCTATCTGTTCTGCAATTGAAAGATCTAAACCCATTTATTAAATCTGATTTGATCAGATTCATAAAATCTCGTCCTTCTGAATATACAGATGAGAAAGAACCATTGTAATTGCCGGAAGTAATAAGCCGACTAAAGGCACCAAAATAGAGGGTAGGATAGGGAGTAGGTTAGAGAGTAGGTTAGAGAGTAGGTTAGGGAGTAGGTTAGGAATTATCATAGAACGAGTACCTTACTTAATCAATGAAATGTTTATCCATATTACAAAGAATAATTATAAGGTCAAATAAGTGATGGGACCAAATAAGCGGTCCCATTCGTCCTTCTTCATAGAATACATGTATGCAAGTGTTCGTTGTTCCTTTCCCCGTCTCTCCCGAAAATACTAAAAAAGCATTTCCAGTTGGGGCAATTTTTTTTTTTAATAAGATCTCGATGAGTTCAACAATGAGTTCTATATTACAACATAGAGATCCATTAGAACACTTACTATATAAGTAAAATAGTGGAAGAACATGAATCCTGACCAAAATTTCTCTGATTTCTGAAAGCGGAGAATTGGCTATATGGATTGTTAGTATAGGCTCGAGGATCATAAATTGTTAATAAGAAGGGGGTGAAAAGCAATTCTCTCCTTCGCCGCGATAAGAAACTGTATCACTGTCACTTCCGTTACAAGGAACTCGATTTGATCCTTTTTCCTGATAAGGAAACTCAACGTTCATTTTTTTCTTTTTATTTATTTACAAGGAAGACCGTAAAACGTAAAACCAAAATAGTTCACTCAGAACACCTTTTAAGAGATTACGTGGAACGATCAGATCAAATAAACCATGACCAAATAAATGCTCAGTCACCTGAAAATCTTCAATCACTTTCTGACCTAATGTCTGTTCGATTACTCTTTTACCTGCAAATGCAATGTACGCTTTAGGTTCGGCAATAATAATATCTCCCAACATGCCAAAACTAGCAGTCACTCCACCAGTTGTCGGTGACGTCAGAATCGATATATATAACAACTTTTTCTCCTTCTGATGAATATATAATGCAGAAGCTATTTTAGCCATTTGCATTAAACTAAAACTTCCTTCTTGCATACGTGCTCCTCCGGAAGCACACACCATAATTAATGGAAGAGATTCCGCGGTAGCGCGCTCGATCAGACGGGTTATTTTCTCACCTACTACAGAGCCCATACTACCTCCCATGAACTGAAAATCCATAACTCCGAGTGCGATAGTAAGACCATTTAATTGACCTATGCCTGTTTGAATAGCATCAGTTAAACCTGTCTCTATTTGATAGAAAGTGATATGATCCTTATAAGATTCATCCTCAGAATTAAGATTATCAGAATGAGAAGGTTCATTCTCAGAATAAAATTGAAGAACATCTAGAGTGTACATGTCTTCATCCATAGGACGCCAAGTGTCACGATCAATTGGAAGTTCTATTCTATCTGAACTATTCATTTGCAGATAATATCCACATTCTTTACAAACACTTTGATTCTCTCTCAAGAATCTGAGATATAGTAAGTTCTCGCAATTATCGCATTGAGCCCATAACTTCTTAATTTTAGCGTAATCAATACTTTTATTCTTGTTTTTCTCCGTCTCATTGGCATCCTTACTATCCCTTTCGACCGAATTTTTTAGTAATGCAGTTATTTTACGCTTGTCTTCGAACCACTCCTTTATAGACATAGAGTTTTCCTTCCATATAAAGGTGAAAATTGTTACTTTTCCTATCTTATTTTGTATGAAGAGAAGTCGTATAAGTATAAATACAATGATGAAAATTATTAATCAATAGTGGAATGAATCATTGAGAAATCATTTCCATTCATTATTGATTAGGAATCTGAAGTATCGATCCGGGATTATGATAGAATACTTTATTCTATTATAAAGAAAGATTCTCTCCTATACCGCGATGGAAAGGAATTTTCATTTAAAATACAACATCTTTTGGGCTAGAAGGGATTTGAACCCTTGACTTCACGGTCCGGAACCATGAGCTCTGATCCGCTGAGCTACCAACCCTATCGAATGATCTATAAGATCATTGTAAAGGATGAATAGGATTCGTTATCGAATGCTTGACCCAAAAAAATTTTCATAAATAACTCTGTTTGAGATATTTAACCTTGGAAATATCTATATATCAATATCTACATAGATATTGATATATAGATATTAATATATGGAAATTCCATATATTGATATCTGAAATTCCATATCTCCGCTCACGATTTGGACTAATATTTGGGGTAGTAGTAAAAGATTGGGCCGAGTCCGATTGGTAGAACGAAAGTCACTGGATTACAAGCGATCAATCACATCAAATTCAAATTTGATCTCCTTCCATATTTCACAAGCAGCAGCTAGTTCAGGACTCCATTTACAAGCTTCACGGATCACTTCATTACCTTCACGAGCAAGATCACGTCCTTCATTACGAGCTTGTACACAAGCTTCTAGAGCAACCCGATTAGCTACTGCACCAGGTGCATTTCCCCAAGGATGTCCCAAAGTTCCCCCACCAAACTGTAGTACGGAATCATCCCCAAAGATCTCGGTCAGAGCAGGCATATGCCAAACGTGAATACCTCCTGAAGCTACGGGCAGAACACCTGGCATAGATACCCAATCTTGAGTGAAGTAAATACCACGACTTCGATCTTTTTCGATAAAATCATCACGCAGTAGATCAACAAACCCTAAAGTTACGTCTCGTTCACCTTCAAGTTTACCTACTACAGTACCGGCGTGAATATGATCTCCACCGGACATACGCAATGCTTTAGCCAGTACCCGGAAATGCATACCATGATTTCTTTGTCTGTCAATAACTGCATGCATCGCGCGGTGAATGTGAAGAAGTAGGCCGTTGTCTCGGCAATAATGAGCCAAAGAAGTATTTGCGGTAAAACCTCCCGTCAGGTAGTCATGCATAACGATAGGAACTCCCAATTCTCTTGCAAATATTGCCCTTTTCATCATTTCTTCACATGTACCTGCAGTAGCATTCAAATAATGTCCCTTAATTTCACCCGTCTCAGCCTGAGCCTTATTAAGGGCTTCCGCACAAAAGACAAAACGATCTCTCCAGCGCATGAATGGTTGGGAATTTACGTTCTCATCATCCTTAGTAAAATCGAGTCCACCACGGAGACATTCGTAAACTGCTCTACCATAGTTTTTTGCTGATAGACCCAATTTTGGTTTGATAGTACATCCCAATAAAGGACGACCATATTTGTTCAATTTATCTCTTTCAACTTGGATACCATGAGGTGGACCCTGAAAAGTTTTGGAATAAGAAGGGGGAATCCGCAAATCTTCCAAACGTAGAGCCCGTAAGGCCTTGAATCCAAATACATTACCTACAATGGAAGTGAACAAGTTAGTAACAGAACCTTCTTCGAAAAGGTCTAAGGGGTAAGCTACATAGGCAATAAATTGAGTCTCCTCTCCAGGAACGGGCTCGATGTCATAGCATCGCCCCTTGTAACGATCGAGACTAGTAAGTCCATCGGTCCAAACAGTGGTCCATGTACCGGTGGAAGATTCAGCAGCTACTGCTGCTCCCGCTTCTTCAGGTGGCACCCCGGGTTGAGGAGTTACTCGGAATGCTGCCAAGATATCTGTATCTTTGGTCTGATATTCAGGAGTATAATAAGTTAATCTGTAATCTTTAACACCAGCTTTGAATCCGACACTAGCTTTAGTCTCTGTTTTTGGTGACATAAGTCCCTCCTTTATTAATAATTATTTCTCGCAAGGACGAGGTCTGCTCGACATGGACCGAACGTAAACAATCAATTTTTATAGAAATATCCTACAAAAAGTCGTCCGTTATTGGGGTGCTAGATACACTCTCATTGTATAGTGTTCTTTATGTATGACGCAACCCAATCTTTGCTCTTGAAGTTCTTCCTCCATGGATTGACCCGAGAACCTTTCAGTGGTTAAACTAGTTCATGAATGAAATCAAGGAACCGAATGGACCTTTGACCATAATGGTGCGAATTGTCCGAAAATACATATACAGATGTGCGTATGAAGAGAAGAGATAATGATCAATGAGAGAAAGGTCATGAATATCAAGTTTCATATTTCACAGATGATCTGGACATAATTTTGAAGTATTTTCGGTTTTAGTTATGGATAAATTGGTTCTAGTTATAGATAAATCGAAGACTTCCTCATGATCCTTATTCATATCCATCTACCTACTTCATATTCCAAATATGGATGAATTTAAACTTTTCAATAAAGTTGGATTTTACCCAGGTGGTAACTTCCATTTATTATTTACTGGTCTGATCGACCCAATATGGAACATTTTTTTTTTTTTTTTATTGATGATATTGGCAAAATCATATTTATATATTCTTCATGGAAATTATTTCCATTTTTGTATGAGAAAAAATCCTCTTGTTCTTGGGGTTTCCGCAAGTGTAGAAACAAATGTGGGACGTATTGCTCAAATCATTGGCCCAGTACTGGATGTCTCTTTTCCTCCAGGTAATATGCCTAATATTTACAATTCATTGATAGTTAAGGGTCAAGGTACAGCCGGTCAAGAAATTCAGGTTACTTGTGAGGTACAACAATTATTAGGAAATCATAAGGTTAGAGCTGTAGCTATGAGTGCTACAGATGGTTTGACGAGAGGAATGAGAGTGATTGACACGGGAGCTCCTCTAAGTGTTCCAGTTGGTGGAGCTACTCTCGGACGAATTTTCAATGTTCTTGGAGAACCTGTCGATAATTTGGGTCCTGTAGATGCTGGCATAACATCTCCTATTCATAGACCTGCTCCCGCCTTTACAGAGTTGGATACAAAATTATCCATCTTCGAAACAGGCATTAAAGTAGTAGATCTTTTGGCTCCTTACCGCCGTGGGGGAAAAATTGGTTTATTTGGAGGAGCTGGAGTGGGTAAAACAGTACTCATTATGGAGTTGATCAACAACATTGCTAAGGCTCATGGAGGGGTATCTGTATTTGGAGGAGTAGGAGAACGTACCCGTGAAGGGAATGATCTTTACATGGAAATGAAAGAATCGGGAGTAATTGATGAACAAAAAATATCAGAATCAAAAGTGGCTCTGGTCTATGGTCAGATGAATGAACCACCGGGAGCTCGCATGAGAGTCGGTTTAACTGCTCTAACCATGGCCGAATATTTCCGAGATGTCAATGAGCAAGACGTACTATTATTTATTGATAACATCTTCCGTTTTGTCCAAGCGGGATCAGAGGTATCCGCCCTATTAGGCAGAATGCCTTCCGCCGTGGGTTATCAGCCAACTCTTAGCACGGAAATGGGTTCTTTGCAAGAGAGAATTACTTCCACAAAAAAGGGATCCATAACCTCGATTCAAGCAGTTTATGTACCTGCTGACGACTTGACCGACCCTGCTCCTGCTACGACATTTGCACATTCAGATGCTACTACCGTACTATCGAGAGGATTAGCTGCGAAGGGTATCTATCCAGCAGTGGATCCTTTAGATTCAACATCGACTATGCTCCAACCTTGGATCGTAGGCGAAGAACATTACGAAACTGCACAAGGGGTTAAGCAAACTTTACAACGTTATAAGGAACTTCAAGACATTATAGCTATTCCTGGACTGGATGAATTATCGGAGGAAGATCGTTTAATCGTGGCAAGAGCAAGAAAAATTGAACGTTTCCTATCACAACCCTTTTTCGTAGCAGAGGTATTCACAGGTTCCCCGGGCAAATATGTGGGTCTCATGGAAACAATTAGAGGTTTTCAAATGATCCTTTCTGGAGAATTAGATGGTCTTATCGAACAGTCTTTTTATTTGGTGGGTAATATTGATGAAGCTACCGCGAAGGCTATAAACTCCAGCATGGAAAGTTAATTCTGAAAATGACCCTAAATCTTCGTGTACTGTCTCCTAATCGAGTCATTTGGGATTCAGAAGTTAAAGAAATAATTCTATCTACTAATAGTGGTCAAATTGGCGTATTACCCAATCATGCTTCACTTGTGGCAGCTGTAGATATAGGAGTTATGAAAATACGTCTCAATGGGCAGTGGTCCACTATGGCTATGATGGGCGGTTTCGCCAAGATAGACAGTGATAGAATAACTATATTGGTAAATAATGCAGAGAGAGATGTTGACATCGATCCCCGAGAAGCCCAGGAAAATTTTCGAATAGCTAAAGCTGACTTAGCTCGAGCCGAAGGCAAAAGACAAGCAATTGAGGCTGATTTAGCTCTGAAAAGGGCTAGAACCCGATTAGAGGCTATCAATGCTAGCCCCCCCGTCTCTAATTAACATTTTCTATAATGATCTGAAAAATGGATTCAATGTTCCGCCTCGATCCAAACACGTGGAGTAAAACTTATTAGATACCATTGAAAACTCGATGGCATCTAATAAGTTTACCTACTATTGGATTTGAACCAATGACTCTCGCCGTATGAAAGCGATACTCTAACCACTGAGTTAAGTGGGTCATTTATTCTCATAGGTAGAGTTGGATTTATAAACGATTCTAAATCGAAATCGAATTAAATGTATAGACAATGTATGTGTCCCTGGCACAGATCGAACTTATTGGAACGTATTGGATCATAGTATTGGATCATGAAATATCTACCTTGACATAAAGTGATCCATCTGGTTAGTATAGTAGTGTATCACCAAGACTGGCAAGGAAGGGCTATAGCTCAGCAAGGTAGAGCACCTCGTTTACACGTGCGCCAATGGTTTTCGGGAGAGTTTATCGATTCGTCCGATCCACGAAATAGATTCTATGTGAAATAGTCTTACTCTATAAATTTGTTTCTCTGGGGAACAATAGCATGACAAAGATTAAGTTCGATCTGATTCGAATTACGGATCTAATTGATATGGTCAATCCCAGCTCTGTTCAATGCCAGGCATAATGAGTATAATACGGGGACCTCAAAATAGATTCTTTTCGCTCTATGAACTTTTAGGTGTATGAAGTGTCATATTTTACTTTTGGAGCGATAGAAGAGACTCTATTTGAGTCAATCTATGCCCGAGCAAGGCAGACCTACGTCAAAAAAACCTTTTGAATAACTTTGGGATTGCTTCCGAAGGGTAAGAATTTGGAGCACACGGAGCCATATTAGTATCTTACCGGAAAGAGGAGAATGGCAGACTAACCGATCTTTCCATCAGTTAATGAAAGAGCCCAATGCGAGAAAATGCATGTTGGGTTCTTGGAACAGTTCAAATTATTTTGATAATAAGAACTTTGATCTGTTCTACCGAGAAGGTCTACGGTTCGAGCCCGTATAGCCCTATACATTCCACTAAGTGATACTATTTATATATATCCCCTCATAGTCCGTCCCTATGACTTGGCCTTGAAAAGTCTTTCAGATCATATCAATCTCATGTCCTTATCTAGATCGATGGATGGGAACGTTGGACCAGAGCAGGCATATTAGTATTTTGGATCGATCGAGATTGATCCGATACCAGATGATCAAACCTATAAACTATTTTTATTTTTTTTTTATCGCTAGTTCTTCGAAAAATTCGAGAGTTCTCTCGAATATCATATGTTCCAAGCAATCCATAGAGCAGTCAAAGTATCGATCGGACATGTGACTTTTAGCTCCATCCAAACGCAACGCATTCCGTTGGGGTTGAACAAAATTTCCGTTCAATCGAAAATCCCGGATGTATCTATCCCTTTGCTAAATATCGGGGCGAAGATCTTGATCAACTAGGATTCTCTACAATAAGTTATGTGCGGTAAATCGAGCCTATTTTTGAACCATAGAAGTGGCAAGTACGACGGATATTCCGAATACCTGGGCAGAGAAATTCTCTGGAGTTGATCCATCCTCGCTAAAGGCGAACCTTTGGTTCGTTCTCTTTCTTCACCTAAGATCATCACATGGTTTTTGAGACCCAAGATTTTCATATTGGGACAAACACTCTTCCTTGCCTCTAGTTCCGTTCTGGTAACATATCACAAAAATGCAATCTACCGGCTATGCATATTAGATCTACATCTGGACCAACGTTTGCTTTAATCTACCCCACTATTTTATAGAATACACATATTTCATGGAATGCGTTCTGGAACAAACAATAGAATAAAGAAGTCTGTTGGGTTGGGACGAAAGAAAGAAACTATTACCCCTTGTCCAGAAATTATGTGGACAGCGACCCAAAAGAAGCTGCTTTCTGCCCCGTTACAAATAGATCTCTACTCGGCAATAGATCTGTCCGAAATGATTTTATATCATTGTGAGATGAGTGGGCTCATCTCATAACGAACTTATATGTGAAAGATTTGATACGTTCCACGGATCGATTGACGCCTACCAATTCTGTTCGCTTGATCTAAACTTTCAAACGAATTAACTGAAAGACAACAATCAAATTTATATTTGATTCATCAAATGTTCACTATCTCCGTCGGTAGATGAGCCTTTAAATTTGTATCTTTGTCCCATAACCTGCATAATAATATAACAAAGAACTTGATTGTATCCTAACCGTGCATGTAAGATAACAAAATTTTCCAGATTGGAAAACCCTATACCTTCTAATACGAGAAGGAAGGATACAAGTTCAAATGGTCTAGATTCATCGAATCTGAATATATGATAAGCGAATAGGGTCGAACTTGTCGACACAGCCACAACCTTGATCATTTTAAACAACGACTCTCCGATCAAATACCCTGCCCAGAGTTGTTCAGATGGACAAGATCTTAGTATCAAGATAAAACATACAATAAATATCGAGATAGATCTCGATCTATTCCATTTACACCGAACCATTTTAATGGTTATGGCCCGTTCGTTACAACTCGAATAACGTGGGATCTACCGAACCAATCTGCAAAACTGTGTTAGTTGAAAACTAAAATCTAATAGGGAAAAACAATAATTATCGCCCATGAGTGAATAGACAAAGGATCGATACGAAAGAAGAAAGATTCTTCTTTCACGTTCAAAAGAACGGAGGGAAGATGGGATCGTGATATTTCTCCGGGAGAAATACAAAATACTTCATATTTATCACATATTTGATAATAAGCCATACAACTTGTTCGAGAGTTGAGAGTTAGTCATCGATCTTGCTTTGATCCCCTATCAGAGGTCACCGACGACCCACATAAGAACAAACGTTAGCTCATTTTTTATTCTTGGAAGAAATGACTGTAGATAGATAAATTGGTTTTTCCGGGGCGGACGTAGCCAAGTGGACCAAGGCAGTGGATTGTGAATCCACCACGCGCGGGTTCAATTCCCGTCGTTCGCCTCATAAAAGAAGATAAAAAACGGACTGGATCCGAATCCGATTTGTTGTCATTTTCATATTCATATTTCGGTGAAAATATTTCTCTCTATGTAATAGAAATGGACACCCGAGCCTTCTTTCTTCGTGGGAAACATGAGCCCTTTATCGGACTTGAACCGATGACTTACGCCTTACCATGGCGTTACTCTACCGCTGAGTTAAAAGGGCCCCCTCATCATATATGAATGAGTGAGTCTACTATGGTAGATGGACAACAAATTGGATATGGATGATCCATCTATCTTTATAGATATCAAGTTGAGAACATATATTATAGTAGCTCGTAGGGTAAGGATCGCTATACTGGAAACTCCGGGCTGAGCTGATACGAAACGGATGGAGAAAAGTTATGCCTGAGAGCATTTGCTGAAATATGTTCGTATTGCTAGAAGAGCCAAAGGCTCAACGGGTCAGGTCCTATTGCAATTACTTGAAATGCGTTTGGATAATATTCTTTTTCGATTGGGTATGGCTCCCACCATTCCCGGAGCTAGACAATTAGTGAATCATGGACATATCCGGTCAATGACCATATGGTAGATATACCAAGTTACCCTTGCAAACCTCAAGATGTGATTACTATAAGAGATCAACAAAGATTGAGAGCTAAGAATATGGAGCCATTCCAGTTTATGGCTCTTTTTCTTCCTGGAAGAGGAAGATCTTTCTAAAATGAATTAGAAAGAATTCAATTAGAAGATTAGAGGAGTTGAGCAAAAAAATTCCTTGATAAAGAGAAAGAACAACCTAGAATTTCTAAAACTAGAATGGATAGAATCCTTTCTTCTCTCTCGGAAATAGAAGAGAGAGAATTAAGGAATTCCGGAATTTGGATTCAAATGTGGAAGGAAAGAAGTGACGGAATATCCGTCAATGGGATTGTGGCGTGTATAGTTTAGTGATACAGGTGGGTTTTATTCGTTACATTATCAACTTAAATAGTTAAAGGATATTTGGATGGATCTCTGATCCATCCAAAGCTCTATCTATCTATAACTAAAGGGCCCGATACAACCATCAGAGTCAGAACAGTGAGCTGCGCAATAACTTCTAGATCCATTTGGTTTTCTTTCACCCTCCATCGACTTAATGTATGAATAAAATGTTGTCGGGATCAATCACTTTTCTTCTATTTTGTCTTCTTCGGACTCCTACCCATTGGTGTAGTTTCGATCAGGAACCTATGGCCTTGAGCAACTGATATCTTTACAATAATACATAAAATAGATAGAGAACCCTAAATAGATAGAGAACCCTTCAATATCTAGATAATAAAATTTGATATTGGAGAGAAATAAATGGACTAATCCATGTAACGCATTTAATCAAACTCATTGGGGAGGGAATGAAGATATGGTAGAGCTTAAATTTTTGATAGCTTTTTTTCTTGCTTTTACAGCAGGTATTCTAGCTATCAAATTAGGTCAAGCACTGTATGACTGCTGATTTTTTCTGCTTTTCTTGGCCTGGCCGATGGCCAGGCCAAGAAAAGCAGAAAAAATCAGCAGGTCATACAGAACTATTTTTAATGAAATGAACAATACGATTGACTAGATTGTTCTTTATCCAACTGAATAATCGCAATATTCATTATATTGCCGATACAATCTGTACATACTATGATATACACCTTTACTCCACCATTCATTTTGTTACACATGAACTCTTCCATCTTGGAGAGATGGCTGAGCGGACCAAAGCGGCGGATTGCTAATCCGTAGTACGGATCATCCGTACCGAGGGTTCGAATCCCTCTCTCTCCGTTCGTCCACTATTGATCCTGAAAACGAATAACCCCGAATCTTTCTACGGAACGGAAAAGGCCCATTAACCTAGAGACTTCCTATTTTGACCTTTTTTTTTCATTGCATAGCACAAAATGATAAAGTTATCATTTTGACTGAGCATTTGAACTCAGTATTTTATTTTTTTCCCGCAGTGCAGTAAAGTATTACTGTTTATGGAACAGTAATAGCTCCACTCTTTAGTAGAAAAATGATATTTTTTCATCAAAAATTATATCTGACTTAGTCCATAAATTGCAAAGGTATCGTTCATGAACGAATGGAAGGATTAGAATATCTCGTTTCTTTCCTCTTTTTTTATCAATATAAATGGGACCAATCCCTACATTGTGTATTGGTACATACAAACGATAAAATATCTTTGTCTCTCCCTGCTATTATGTATGAACAAAATTGTTTCAAACCTGTTCCATCATTAGCAATGTCCAAGTGAATAGATGTTCACTTTCGAGATGATCCGGGTCTAGCTCGATAACATGATCTCTTCCAATCCAATGTGAGAAAGTTACATAGTGTCTACTTTTTCCGATAAAGGGGTGTTTGCATGGGTTTGCCTTGGTATCGCGTTCATACCGTCGTATTGAATGATCCTGGACGGTTAATTTCTGTACATATAATGCATACAGCTCTAGTTGCTGGTTGGGCTGGTTCAATGACTCTGTACGAATTAGCAGTTTTTGATCCATCCGATCCTGTTCTTGATCCAATGTGGAGACAAGGTATGTTCGTTATACCTTTTATGACTCGTTTGGGAATAAAGGATTCATGGAGTGGATGGAACATCACCGGAGAAACTGTAATTAATCCCGGTATTTGGAGTTATGAAGGTGTGGCCGTGGCACATATCGTGTTTTCTGGCCTGTGCTTTTTGGCAGCTATCTGGCATTGGGTATATTGGGATCTGGACATATTCTGTGATGAACGTACGGGAAAACGTTGTTTAGATTTGCCAAAAGTATTTGGAATTCATTTATTCCTCTCAGGAGTAGCTTGTTTCGGATTTGGAGCATTTCATGTAACGGGTTTGTATGGTCCTGGGATATGGGTGTCTGATCCTTATGGACTAACTGGAAAAATACAACCAGTGGATCCAGCATGGGGAGCTGAAGGTTTTGATCCTTTTGTTCCAGGAGGAATAGCTTCTCATCATATAGCAGCGGGTATTTTGGGTATATTAGCAGGTCTATTCCATCTCAGTGTTCGTCCTCCCCAACGTTTATACGTAGGATTACGCATGGGGAATATTGAAACGGTCCTATCCAGCAGTATTGCTGCTGTGTTTTTTGCAGCTTTCATTGTTGCTGGGACCATGTGGTATGGCTCCGCAACTACTCCGGTCGAATTATTCGGTCCCACTCGTTACCAGTGGGATCAGGGATACTTCCAACAAGAAATAGATCGACGGGTTCGTGCCGGTCTGGCCGAAAATTTAAGCCTATCAGAAGCTTGGTCCAAAATTCCCGAGAAACTCGCTTTTTATGATTACATTGGTAATAATCCAGCTAAGGGGGGGTTATTCAGAGCAGGTGCAATGGACAATGGAGATGGAATAGCTGTTGGTTGGTTAGGACACCCTATCTTCAAAGATAAGGAGGGAAATGAGCTTTTTGTACGTCGTATGCCTACCTTTTTCGAAACATTTCCAGTAGTTCTGGTGGACAAAGAAGGAATTGTGAAAGCCGATGTTCCTTTTAGGAGGGCAGAATCAAAGTATAGTGTTGAACAAGTAGGTGTAACTGTTGAGTTCTATGGTGGTGGACTTGACAGGGTCAGTTTTGGTGATCCTGCTATAGTTAAAAAATACGCTAGACGTGCTCAATTAGGTGAAATTTTTGAATTAGATCGTGCTACTCTAAAATCTGATGGTGTTTTTCGTAGTAGTCCAAGGGGTTGGTTTACTTTTGGACATGCTACATTTGCTCTCCTTTTCTTTTCTGGACACATTTGGCATGGTGCTAGGACCTTATTCAGAGATGTTTTTGCTGGTATCGACTCGGATCTGGATGATCGAATAGAATTTGGAGCATTCCAAAAACTGGGAGATCCAACTACTAAAAGACAAGTGGTATGATATTGCTCCTATCTCTTCTCTAATAAATATTAGTACGAAAGCTATCTCCATAATTGTAAATTACGATCAAATCAAATCTATGGAAGCATTGGTTTATACATTCCTGTTGGTATCGACCCTAGGGATAATCTTTTTCGCTATTTTCTTCCGAGAACCACCCAAACTTCCGACTAAAGGGGGAAAATAATTTTGCTTCTCCAAATCGTCATTCTTTCTCTCCCATCAAAGAAAGAATGACCTTCCCTATAGGGAAGGTCATTCTTTCAATTAGTCCTCGTGATCCTCAAAAGGATCCCTAAGTTGTTTAGAGGGTTGCCCAAAGGCGGTGTATAGGGCATAACCAGTAAAGCTTACAAGTAAACAAGATATGGAGATGGTGACTAAGGTTGCAGTTTCCATTATTAGGTGATCCCAATATCATGGTATGTTTACCATATAATAACAAAGTTAACAGATCTCAACCAATACAATAGTTTCTATGGCTACACAGACCATTGATGATACTTCCAAAACCACGCCAAAAGAAACCCTTGTAGGAACGACCTTAAAACCGCTTAATTCAGAATATGGTAAAGTAGCTCCTGGATGGGGAACTACTCCTCTTATGGGTTTTGCAATGGCTCTATTTGCAGTATTCCTATCTATTATCTTGGAGATTTATAATTCTTCCGTTTTATTGGATGGGATTCCGGTTAGTTGGGGCTGAGGAACTCCAAAATTCACCTGGTGAGCTCTTGAAGAAAAAAAAAGAACTGAGGGATTCAAACCCAGACCAAATAGTGGCTTTGAGTTTTTAGCTTATCTTGTTCCAATAGTTTGATCGTGTAATTACTTTTCTCTAAGGATTTTTGGAATATGGGTGTGCGACTTGTTGAAATCGATCCATATTTATAGTACAGAAGACCGATCTGTTATCTTCATCAAGATGGTCCTACCTCGTTGGATATTTAATTTCTAGAATATTGAATCTCTAGAGCACGAGGTCTATCATAGATATGTTCCGGAAGATCTGAACTATGGTTTGTACCTATCATTTCCTCGTCACCAGACTTCCAATAAAGAAATTGAAAGAGGTATTTCCTATAATAAATCGAAGGAAATATCCCCTCTCATAATTATGCTGATTATGACCAAAGAATGATATAGTATCTGATTTCTCTTAGTTAGCATATTTCGTCGAATGAGCGAAAATGAAAAGGTTATTACCCAGAGAACCTTTTGGGGATTTGATAAAATCATCGGGGTCTAATTGAAATCTGAGGTTTGGATTGATTCATCTATTGAGATCTCGACAAGATAATTCCTATAAATCGTCTATATTAGTTCTTTTCTAGGGAACTGATCACACGAATAGGGTAAAAGATCGTTCAAAGGGCCTATAGTGATTTATCATAGGGATGAGCCGACTTGAAATTTTGGCACTTTTTGAAATTTTGGCACTTTTTGAAATTTTGGCACTATAGAGTCTTCTAATAGAAATGCTGGATTGTTTCGAATGATCTTCATTTCTCCAGCCGGTCAGGCAACGAACCCTCAAGTATCTCTTTTCCAAAATTTATTTATTCGTGTCCAAAAGCATTTGCGTGTTCTTGTTCAAGCCGTATGAAGGGAAATTCTCATGTACGGTTTTCAGAGGGGGAATTTCAGTTTACCTATCTCAATAAAGTATACGATCGGTTCGAAGAGCGTCTCGAGATTCAGGCGATTGCGGATGATATCACCAGTAAATATGTTCCTCCTCATGTCAATATATTTTATTGTCTAGGGGGGATCACACTTACTTGTTTTTTAGTACAAGTAGCTACTGGTTTTGCTATGACTTTTTACTATCGTCCGACCGTTACAGAAGCTTTTGCCTCTGTTCAATACCTAATGACCGAAGTTAACTTTGGTTGGTTAATCCGATCAATTCATCGATGGTCGGCAAGTATGATGGTTCTAATGATGATCCTGCACGTATTCCGTGTTTATCTCACAGGTGGATTCAAAAAACCCCGTGAATTAACTTGGGTCACAGGTGTAATTTTGGCTGTGTTGACCGTATCCTTCGGTGTAACTGGTTATTCTTTGCCCTGGGATCAAATTGGTTATTGGGCAGTGAAAATTGTGACTGGTGTGCCTGAGGCTATTCCTGTAATAGGATCTCCTCTGGTAGAATTATTACGCGGAAGTGTTAGTGTGGGTCAATCTACCTTGACTCGTTTTTATAGTTTACACACTTTCATATTACCCCTTCTTACTGCTGTATTTATGCCAATGCACTTTCTAATGATCCGTAAGCAGGGTATTCCAGGTCCTTTATAGAGAGGAAAGATAGATTGAAAATAACTATTCATAACTTATCGTTCCGAATAACGACAGTAATATATCATCGCCAGGAATATTTATTATTCAAAAATGGAAATATCCATAGAAAATACGGTCCTCGGATTTCTCCTTTCGATTTTGGAGTATTATTCATCCAATACAAACAAATAATTGGAGTAGATTCTCAGACGGAGAAGATGGATTATGGGAGTGTGTGACTTGAACTATTGATTAGGCCATGCAGATACTTTCTCCGATCTACCACATAAATATTTCTGATAAAATGTGTCTCTGTCCCAATTTCCTTATCAGAAATAGGAAGTTTAGCACCTGGGTGGAAAGGCATTGGTCAGTTTGTTCCGTTCCAAGAGAATTCTTTCTATGATCGAATCCGAATCAGGAAGGGCTCCGTGAGATCCGGACAATGGGACAATATTTTCATATATTCAATAATTGGACTATATGACTTTACTTCTCCTTTTCATAGTGTGAAAATGCATCCATTTCCCTTGCATCCATTTCGATGGGAAAACTATTGGAGTGAAAGAAGGGATCTAAGGAAGGAGAGAGGCCGGATCAATAACAAGTCAATACCTTGTATGCTAAAAAACTTTTGAGGTCTATTCGTGGTGATAAACACAAATTACAAGGACTAAGATGGTCCAAAAGGCATATCGATCATGATCGAATTTGTGAGCTTACTTGGGTCATGAGCATTTAACTGGAATAATAAAATGACCAATGATGGATGATCATAGACATTATTAGTTCCTATTTTTCCAATTCGTCTTCCATCACGGGAAAAAATAAGTGATATATACTTCCTCCAGTTATTGTTCGAGCCGGATGATAAAAATTGGCATGTCCGGTTCTTTCGGGGGATAGATCCATAAAGATCTACTTATCCCAATAACAAAGAAACCTGACCTAAATGATCCTGTATTAAGGGCTAAATTAGCTAAAGGTATGGGACATAATTATTATGGAGAGCCCGCTTGGCCCAATGATCTTTCATATATTTTTCCAGTAGTAATTTTAGGTACTATTGCATGTACAATAGGTTTAGCGGTTCTAGAACCATCAATGATTGGTGAACCAGCAAATCCATTTGCAACTCCTTTGGAGATATTGCCCGAATGGTATTTTTTCCCTGTATTCCAAATACTTCGTACAGTACCTAACAAATTATTAGGTGTCCTTTTAATGGGCTCAGTACCCGCGGGATCATTGACGGTGCCTTTTCTAGAGAATGTGAATCAATTTCAGAATCCATTTCGTCGTCCAGTAGCTACAACAGTATCCTTGATCGGTACTGCAGTAGCCCTTTGGTTAGGTATTGGGGCAGCGTTGCCTATTGATGAATCTTTAACTTTAGGTCTTTTCCAATCCAATTTGATCCAACTGTCGAATATAAAAATATTTCAATTTTTTTATTCATATATCTAGGGAGTAGTTGCTTTAAGACAAATTATATCTCCCTAGATATACCCATCTTGTCAGATATTTCTTTCGAATATTCCACGAAAGAGAGATATGTCAAAGATTCTCAAGACTCTCCAAAAGAACTTGGGTAAAGGAAATGAAGAGATGAAATGAAACCAACCATTTTATGAACCCGAAACTAATTCCTGGGTGGATCAATTGCAAAAAGTTTTTGTAGAACTTCCAATACCTGTTCGACAGATTCCTTCCCGAAGTGTTCAATTCTCATTAGATCTTCTCGACTGTAATTTAAGAGGTCCAATAATGTATGTATATTGGCTCTTCTGAGGGAGTTATAGGTTTTGGGGGGTAACTCTAATTGGTCAATGAAAATAAGTTGAAATGCTATTTTTTCTTTCGTTTCCCCCGTATCAGTCAATACGTGCGAAAGGGGGAAGGGAAGCATATTAGACCCTTTTTTATTGTTCATTCCATCGATGTTCTGTTCCTCTCCATGCAGGAAGGGAATAAATAAGTCGATCAAATTTCGAGAAGCTTCGTAAAGTGCCTCCCTAGGAGTTAACCCCCCATTCGTCCATATTTCCAGGAAAAGGACTTCTCGTATTTCATTTCCGCTCCCATAGGAATGAATACTATAATTCGCATCGCGAACAGGCATAAAAACAGCATCTATAGGAAAAATTCCGTCCTGATAATTATTTGGACTATGTATAATATATCCGCGATTTTTTTCAATTTGTAATCTGATATCAGAAGTAATTGATTTAGTAAGTCTAGCTATATGTTGTGTAGTATCAATTATTTTCACAGAAGGGGGTAATATGATATCTTGAGCAGTTACATTTCTGGGTCCAACAATATAAATAGAAGCTTCTCGGATTCCGTACGAGTCACTTCTAAATACAATTTCTTTTAGATTCATCAAAATGTCATGTACTGATTCTTCAATACCTATTATCGCGGAATATTCATGTTTTATGTTCTCTAATTTTACACGTGTGATACATGTTCCTTCTACTTCTCCAAGTAAAGCTCTTCGCATTGCGATGCCTATTGTATCGGCTCGACCTTTGCGGAGCGGGGATAGAGCAAAACGGCCATAATGAAGACGCTTACTGTATGCTCTGGATTCGATGCATTTCCATCGTAGTGTCTGAATAGAGACTGAGATTTCATCTCGAATCATACCAAGAATATTTGATCAGATCATTAAATCATTTCTTTCTCTTGAAATTCATTCAATTCTTACACACGTCTCTTTTTGGGAGGTCTACATCCATTATGTGGCATAGGGGTTACGTCACGTACAAAACTTAATAGTATGCCACTTCTACGAATGGTTCGTAATGCTGTATCTCTCCCTCGACCAGGGCCACTTATCATAACTTCTACTCGTTCCATACCCCGATCCATTAATGCACGAATAACATTTTCTGCTGCAGTCTGGGCAGCAAATGGTGTACCTCTCCTTGTACCTTTGAATCCACAGGCACCAGCAGAAGACCAAGAAAGAACTTGTCCCCGTACATCTGTAGCAGTCACTATGGTATTGTTAAAACTTGCTTGAACGTAAATAACTCCTTTGAGTACTCGATGTTCATTCCTACGTGAACCAATTCTTTTTATAGTTTTTGACATATTAATCATTATGAGTTCAGTTCGAAAAATGCATATCGAAATCTATTTTACCACTAGATCCGTTAATTGATATAGAAGAGGATTACCCCTGTTTTTGCTTATGTCTCGGATTAGAACAAATTATCATAACTCGTTTCCGTCTACGAATTGGTCGACATTTTCCACAAATTCTACGAATAGAAGCACGAATTTTCATATTTGTGACCCTCCAATTTGCTCATATTACATTTTGTTTCCTGAGACAGAGAGTCTGTTTCATCTGTGATTCTCGATCCCTATCGGATGTTCAAAAGGTGATTCAATCGTTTGAAGATTTGTTGCTAAGTCTATATATTATACGTCCTTTGGTTAAATCATAAGCACTTAATTCGACCTTGACCCTATCTCCTGGTAGTATTCGTACGGAATTACGTCGAATCCTACCCGAAATATGAGTCAGAATCTGACATCCATTATCTGTCAGAACTCGAAACATACCGTTGGGGAGTGATTCAGTAACCAAACCTTCCGCATGGATCAGATTCTGTTTCTTCATCGAATCTCCTCCTCTTTTGATTCAAAAACTTGACTAACGTGCTTGGATGAAGATGAATGGTGTCTCGACTTGCTACGACTTTTCATACTATGGGGATATCTTACAGAATAAATATTTTTGGACAACATTTGGATTAATTACCATACATAACATAAAATTTCTCCTCCAATTTTTTTCTGTCGAGCTTCTCGATCCGTCAAAATTCCTTGGGAAGTAGAAAGAATTACGATCCCCATTCCACCTAGAACTTTTGGAATTTCTCGATAATTAGAATAAATTCTCAAACCAGGTTTGCTGGTACGCTTTGACGTGGTCATATATGTCCTTTTCTTCCTTCTCCGATATTTTGAAGTCGATATCAAAAAATATTTTTGGCCTTCCTGATGTTCCCTAACATCTTCTATAAAACCTTCTCGTAAAAGGATCCTTCCAATGTTCTTGGTAATATTAGTAGCTGTTACTCGAACCGTTCCTTTTTCTACCATGTCAGCGTTTCTTATAGAAGTAATTAGATTGGTAATAGTATCGTTACCCATGACGAACGAATTCTTAGGAATTCCTGGTCTCGATATAAAAGGCATGTTCGATCTTCTTTGAGGAATATGCCTGAGGTGCAATGAATTTAATTGATCCATGTACCATTTGATGAACCTTAAGTCAAAGATTCTTACAAGATCTATCAGTACTTATAATACTTCGGGAGCCAATGAAACTATTTTCGTGAAATTCAATTGTCTCAATTCCTGAGCAACCGGACCAAAAACTCGAGTTCCTTTTGGATTTCCTTCCTGATCAATGACAACGGCTGCATTGTCATCAGATCGTATCATCATTCCATTGTCACGTTCAAATTCTTTACAGGTGCGTATAACTACGGCTCTAACTACTTCCGATTTTTCCAGGGGCATGTTAGGTACTGCTTCTTTAATTATAGCAATGATAACATCACCTATATGAGCGCATTTACGATTACTTGCTCCTAGAACTCGAATACACATTATTTTTCGGGCTCCACTGTTATCCGCTATATTCAAATAAGTTTGAGACTGAATCATTTTTCCTCCAAAATATTTTTTACCTCGGCAGATAACATGAAAAAAAAAAAGGAAGAGTTCTTACGAACTAGTAATCTTCTTCCACCAGAAATAACTCTTTGATTCTGTATGGATGGGTTGGGTTAAGTAGTAACAAATTGAGTACGTATAGGCATTTTGTATGCAGCTATTCTAGCAGCTGCTCTAGCGACGGTTTCGGATACTCCGCCCATTTCATAAAGTATTCGACCTGGTCTGATGACAGATACCCAATATTCGGGAGATCCTTTCCCGGAACCCATACGTGTTTCTGCAGGTCTCATTGTAATAGGTTTGTCGGGAAATATACGTACCCATATTTTTCCGCCACGACGGGCATAACGATTAATCGTTCTTCGTCCGGCTTCTATCTGCCCAGATGTGATCCAAGCGGGTTCAAGTGCTTGAAGAGCGAATCTACCGAAACAAATGCGATTGCCGCGGTAAGATATTCCTTTCATTCTTCCCCTATGTTGTTTACGAAATTTTGTTCTTTTTGGGTTATAGTCGATGGTTAATAGTATTTTGATCCCATCTCTAATCCAGAACCGGACATGAAAGTTTCTTCTCATCCGGCTCCTCGTGAATAATCAATGTGTAGATAAATGAGTCTATATCTATGCATTACACATATTGTATATAGAATCTAATTTACAGGACGAATAACTCTTAAATTTCCATCCAATGTCTTAATAAAGAATTTCACAGGCGAATATTTACTCTTCCAGTATTTGCTCCATGGGGTCGACTTACCTATAGACTCCAATGAGATTAATTGGTTTTTGGTTTATTTCGCCATCCTATCCAATGAATGATTAAGATTCCTATATGATCTTATGCAGTCATAGGTTCCATCGTTCCATAGCTTCTATCTAAATGCCCAGGTCTTCCCTCCGCAATGGAGCTTTCTTTTCATCTGTTACGGAATCAATTTCCTTAGTTTCCATTGACCCGAAGCTCTTTCTCCTTCATAAACTGAATTCCTTCAATCTTGCTTGAATGAATCAGGATGATTCTTATGCTTTATCACACTGCTTTTTGGAGGGTAAGTTAATGAACCATACAATATTGGGAGAATATTTCTCCTTTTTCTTCTTTTTCCGCATTACCAAACACCTTTCTCGCTTCACGAGAGATCAAACATTTTTTCTCTCCTGGAAGAAAGTATTTACGAGGTGATAGTATCTACCCATAGTTATTGGATCTTGGCAATATGAAGCAATGAGTTAGTCTCTAGTTTATTTATAGAGACCAATCCGTTCTTATTTCGAGTTCTCCATAACATAACTTCGGAAAAGAATGAAAAGCTCGATTCCAACGAGTCGCACACTAAGCATAGCACGGTTCCAAAATGGTAAATCTAATTTCTATTCGATCTGATAGAATTGATGATCCATGATCGGGCAGATTGGAAAAAAAAGACCAATTATTCCTACTCTTCTAAAATCCAAATTTTTATCCCTAAAACTCCATAGATGGTTTTAACCGGATAATAACAATAATCAATCCTAGCCCGAATTGTCTGTAGGGGAACCCTACCTCCCCTGTCCCATTCGACCCGGGCAATTTCCTTTCCATCGAGACGTCCTGCAATTTGGATCTGAATACCTTCTACCTCTTCCCGTTCAGCCAGTTCAATAGCTTTCTTCATTGTTTTTCTGAATGGAACTCTCTTCTCTAGTTGTAGGGCAATATACTCTGCAAGAATATTAGGTTTTCTATAGGGTTTCGCAACTTTTTCTATAGCAATGTGAAGTTTTCGGTCCACAGAATCGAGCATATTTAGTACATCGTTTCTTAATTTTTCAATTCCTTGACCCCTACCTTCTATTAACAACAAGTTGGGAAATCCAATATAGATTTTGACCTTAATCAAATCGATCTTTCTGCGAATCTCTACACGTGCAATTCCTCCATAATTCGAGGAGCTCTTTATATGCGTTCGTACATAGTTTTCAATGCAAGTACGTATTTTTTGATCTTCTCGGAGATCTTTGGAATAATTCCTTTGTTGTGCGAACCAATGGGAACGCTCATTTTGAGTTACACCAAGTCTAAAACCAAGTGGATTTATTTTCTGCGCCATACATATCCTTTTTTTCGGGATTCTATTGACATAATCGGATCATTCGATCTGGAGATTTCCTCCGATACAATAGTTATATGACAAGTGGGTTTCTGTATTGGATAACCGCGTCCCTGAGCTCTAGGTTGAATCCTTTTAAAAACAGCACCCTCATTCACTTCGACTCTACCAACGAGTAAATTGGCTTTGTTCAAACCCATATTGTGATTTGCATTCGCCGCCGCAGAATGAATTAATTGTGATATGGGATAACAGGCCCCATAAGGCATCAGTTCCAATATCATAAGTGCTTGTCCATATGAACGACCACGAATTTGATTAATTACTCTACGCGCTTTATGAGCAGACATACGTATATTTCTCGCCAAAGCTCGTATCTCTGGACCTGGACTATTATTTCCCATTGACTCCATCCTCCCTAATGAATGACAAGTCTTTCTCAATTAACGACGAGATTTCTTATCGTTTCTTGCATGTCCCTGAAAAAGTAGGGTAGGTGCAAATTCCCCCAATTTGTGGTCTACCATACGATCTGTTACATAAATGGGTAAATGTTCCCTCCCATTATGAACAGCAATTGTATGACCGATCATTGCGGGTACAATGACGGATGCCCGGGACCAAGTAACTATTATCTTCTTTTCTTCTTTTATGTTTAGATTTTTAATTTTCCTCAATGAATGATTAGCCACAAAAGGATTTTTTTTCAGTGAACGTGCCATGATCAATTACCTTTCTTTCCTTTTTTTTTTATGGATATCCAACCATTCTTACTCACGTCGACGAAGGATTGAAGCATCACTGTATCTATTTCTCTTCCGACTTTTCTTTCCAAGTGCACTATAGCCCCAGGGGGTCACAGGTTTTTTCCTGCCAATTGGGGTTCTTCCTTCCCCACCTCCATGAGGATGGTCTACAGGGTTCATAGCTACTCCTCTTACCTCAGAACGCTTACCCAACCAACGTTTAGCTCCGGCTTTACCGAAACTTCTATTGTTTGCAGTGATATTACCCACTTGTCCAATTGTGGCTGAGCAGTTCTCAGATATTAAACGAACTTCTCCAGATGGTAATCTTAATGTGGCCGATCGATCTTCTTTTGCGATCAGTTCTGCTACAGCACCTGCCGCTCTAGCCAATTGTCCACCCTTTCCAAGTGTTATTTCTATGTTGTGTATAGCCGTGCCTAAGGGCATATTGGTTGAAGTAGACTCTTATTCCGATGAATAAAAATCCCTTCCCAAACTGTACAAGCCTCTCTCAGGGCATACAGCTTTCTGGATGTATATTATATTCACATATATTGAATAAATATAATCGAGATGAGAAGGAGCATCTATTGTATTCTCTATGTCCCGATTCTCTACATCCTAGGTCTCTCTATTCCATCATCTGGCTTATATTCTTTATGTAGCATTCAGAATGAATGACTTTATCAAATTACGCTAATACTTTCGTATGTTATGGATAACGTAGGAGGCATATTAAACATCTTTTTCTCTTCTCTCTCTTTTTACTTTTTTCCTCTCCCCATCTTTTTATTTTGGGAATTACTACCACTGTCCAGCTCCGAATCCGCCTCTGACCATCAGATCAAATGTGAGTAACTTGTCTTTTTAGAGGGTGCCTCTATCCCATTTTGTTCATGCTTCGGACAAACAATCAGGTCCTCTCCATATTATTATATCTTCGGAACCAATGATCCGATATGAACAATTTTTGAATCCAATCACCTGCTGTCATTTATCCTCAGTTTCCCTTTGGGGTTCGTCCCGTAAAAGTGTCCTAGTTGGATCAGTGATAGATTTATAGGTTTCGCTGTAAACCCAATCGGTTGCTTCCGATCACGTAAATTAATAATTCAAACCGCACTCAGAGGTAGGGCATTTCCTATTGATATAGGAGCTTTTGGACCAGAAAGAATAGTATCTCCAATCATGACCCCTCTGGGATGCAGAATATACATCTTATCGCCATTCTTGTAATGCACCTTGCAAATGTATGCACTTCTATTAGGGTCGTATTCTATGGTTACAATTTCTCCTGATATGTGTTCCTTATTCCGTCGAAAATCAATTTGACGATACAGACGCTTGTGACCCCCTCCCCTGTGTCTTGCGGTAATAATTCCTCTTCCATTACGACCTTTCCCACAATGATGTTGTCCAGAGGTCAATTTCTTCTGCGGGTCCAACTGCACTCTTCCATCGAAACCTGATACAGATCTATTGCGTGTATCCGGAGTTAAAATTCTATATGAACGGATGGCCATTTAGTTTCAAATTTGAAATCTTATTGTTCTGAAAAGAGTGGAATAGAATCACCGGTTCTAAGTGTAATAATCACACGTTTACAACGTATTGGATGTCCTATCATTGACACTCTCTTTCCTCCTTTTTCAGGGAGGCGATAGCTGTTCATAGCTATTACTTTAACATCGAAGAAATTTTCAATCCAATTTTTAATCTTTGTTTTGTTCGATTGCGAATCGACGTTAAAAGTATATTGGTTCCTTTCCAATAGACGAATACTTTTCTCCGTAAGTACTGGATATTTCACTTCATCCATAAATTTTTTCCCTCCTTTTCTTCTTTTTTTTCCCGTAAAGCCTGTAGCTATTATTATATCGGATCATATACCAATTTAATTATACAGATATATCATAGTTTAGGTATGGAAGTTATGCACGAACGTAATGCTCACAACTTTCCTCTGGATCTAGCCGCTGTTGAATCTATTTCAATAGGTGGATAATACTCTGATGGATTGTTATCGTGTATTGCTTAATTGAAGCATACCAAGCCTTTCATTCATTTTATTGAAAGGCTTGGTATGCTTCAATTGTATTGTTTGGTGTTATTCTTCATACTTCTTCCCATTCCATCAATAATGGATATGTGCAGTTCCCCTGCATCCAGCAGGAATTGAACCCGCGAGTTCGCCAATTATGAGTTGGGCGCTTTAACCATTCAGCCATGGATGCTGGATAAAGATCATCAACATATTCATTCTATAATATGAGTATAGACTCAGATCTAAAATTGGGTAGTTCGGGATTGGGACCCATTTACATTCTTTCTCTCATACTTGATTCATGTCAAATATTCTCAATAGACATTCAAATAACATTTCATTTCATTGAATTAATTTGATAATAAGCCATGGACGAAACAAAATATGTGAATCAATTAGAATTGATTGTATTTATTGTTCGGTCCTTTGGTCTTCCACTCATGGTGGGTGGGATAATAATGAAGAAGTTGACGTAAAAATATAAGAATTTGATCTATTTCAAAGGAGTATATTCATGTTCCTATTTCCCTAATATAATACTTTCTGGCTGGATATTTTCATTAATATATAGTCTCATTCCTACCTATTCTTGCATCCTTTATTTCCAGAGCTTTGGCTCCCATTGGTCAAGAACCGGACTACTAGTTACGAATCAAGTATCGAACCAATGGGAAGATACTTGGATCCGATCTAAGATCATTATATGTTCGCTCCAGTTCTTGTTGTTCTTGATGTTGGAACAGTCTCCCTTTCTCTATGGGCTATGAGTTCTAGTATACAGGGTATATCTGCATTTATAGGAGCTTCAATTCTCGTGCTTATTTTCATCGTTGGTTCAGTCCATGCGTGGCGAAGAGGAACATTGGAATGGTCCTTAATTTCCGAGTGGGGGAGGGAAGTACAAAATGACATAAAGCCAATGATGAATCCTATGAAGTTACCTTTACTCGATCAAACAATTTTGAATCCAGATATTTAAACTACCCCAAACGATCTGTCGAACGAATTGGGCCAGACTCTCCAGTTTATGAACGCTCCTTTACAGTATTAATTGTGGTTTCATCAAATTCGCTTCATTAATAGATTCGCGATTCGACTCCGATCGTTACGGTCCGGTACCAAGATCTGGACCTAGACGAGCTTACCTCATTATAACAGCGGGGACTGTGACCATGAAAAAGGCTCCTTCTGTAGTGATATTTCAAATGCGGAACCAAAATATGTAGTTGCCCTGGAGCATGTACTATCACAGAGAAATGTTTGGTACAGATTATTATAGTACCGTTCGCAAAGTAGATAAGTTAATTCCTGTGGATGTCTATTCGCCAGATTGCCCACCTGAACCAGAGGCTATTATAGATGCTATAACGAAACTTCGTGAAAGAAAAGATAGTTCGATGGATATATGAGGCCCGAACTCCAACAAGGAAAGAATAAAATATTTCACTATAAATCATAGGGATCATCATATTGGATCCAGTATTCATACTAGAAACTATGGTCAAAAGTTATTACATCAATCTTATGAACCTCAATTCGAATCTACTTTCGAGATACCCTCTGCAACGTTTGGATCTACTTCAACTCTGCAATTATAGATCTATCATTGGGATAATCTATCCCATTTCGATTCGGATGGAATAGGATGAATAGATTCCGACTAGTGCCGAATTATCAGTCCCACCGTCAAATCTTGACTTCTGAGTTCTCGATCCTACTTTTTTATATGTACAGAGTATCGTGATTCAATTGGAACGGACAGAGAGGGACAATATGAGCAAAGAAGAGGGAGAGAACAGATTGATCCATCTATCTATTTTGATCGGGGTGTCTCCGTATGTAGATATACATCTAGATAGAATAGATTTAGATAGATGGATATGGAGACATGGATATTTACATCTTGCCAGGAACCAGATTTGAACTGGTGGCACGAGGATTTTCAGTCCTCTGCTCTACCAACTGAGCTATCCCGGCTCTTCCCTGTGGATCATCCTGGTACAGGGTTTTAACTTGTGTCAACTAAAAAGAAGTAAAAAGGTATTTTTACTAGTTTTTAGAATGATCTTTATTATTTTCGATCTGGAAGTCACTAATATGATAAAAATGGACTGCAATTGAATAATTTCAAAATGATCTAATCTATGTAGATCATATATCACAAAATCAATTGATCATATGATCAGCTTATTAACAGATCAACTCAACTGGTCATAAGATGGATGAAAAGATTCATGTTCTAATTTCTTCTCTTCATGAAAAAAAAAATAGCGAGGTAAAAGAATCGAGAAATTAGAATGGATTCGAACCAATGGAATTGGAGAAGATAGATCAGTCCGTTCGGGAACGAACCTGGGTGGGGATAGAGGGACTTGAACCCTCACGGTCTATAAAGCCAACGGATTTTCCTCCTACTGCAATTTGCATTGTTGTTTACATTGACATGTAGAATTGGACTCTATCTTTATCCTCGTCCAACCATTTATTCCAAAAAATAATTAAATTATTCATCTAGAGTAGATAAGTTCATAATTGGATTACTTAATGTCAAATCAGTACTTCAACTCGAATCTGGCATCTATCTTATGAATAAAATGCTTGGAACGAGTTCTGATCGCCAGTTTTGTCTGATGTTATATAACATCTCTCTCCATTTTTGAGGTGTAAATAGATCGTTCTATAACTACAGTAACTACAGTATTGGACCAAATGAGATTCATTCGTTAGAATAGCTTCCATTGAGTCTCTGCACCTATCCCCTTCCTATCTTAGGAGAAGAAACATTGTCTTCATGAACCGGATTTGGCTCAGGATTACCCATTCAAAATATCCCAGGGTTCCCTGGATTTGGAAGCTATCACTTGGTAGGTTTCCATACCAAGGCTCAATTCGATCAAGTCCGTAGCGTCTACCAATTCCGCCATATCCCCTTCTCGAAGAACAAGATCATACCTTGATCTAATCCTATTATGTAATATCCATCAGCATTATTCATTGGATATTTGCTCAATATTGGGTGGGAGAAATATCCTCCCCTACTCCCCTACTCCCCTTCTCTCCCCTTCTCTATCTCTACCCCAATCGAATATGACTGGGAATCATTATATTATTTATCCATTTGAAATGCAATGTTATTATCCTCCCCTAGTCGATTTGGAAGAGTGAGTAAAACGATCGATATCAATTGACCCTTACTTCTCCTTTCTTTCCCTTGAAAGAATCTACATTCAAACAATGTTCCGTTGTAATCGTAATCTGGATTGCGTCATTGAATCTGATTCGCGCTATAATCGTTAGGATTCCAAAGGAATCTATGGATCTCACCCCAATGAAATGGGGAGTGATATTCCATCGAGCCTGCTTAGCTCAGAGGTTAGAGCATCGCACTTGTAATGCGATGGTCATCGGTTCGATCCCGATAGCTGGCTCTTTTCCGTTCCGTTCCGTTCCTCTCATTTCCATAATCCACAAAGTTTTGTTAGGATCAAGATGGAATGGAGAATACTCTTACGATCGTTCGTCGGGTCCGTCATGCCATGATCATTTACTCCCAACTAGGAACGGGATGAATGAAATGATTGGAGCTATTAGGATCAATAACAAATTGGAGAAAGATCTTCGTTTTCCATATAAAAGAATTCCAGTAGTACTCATACGGGTTATACTATTCTTTCTTCTTTCTAGCACTATTTGTTAATTGAATAAGGAGTTTCTATGTCCCGTTATCGGGGACCTCGTTTAAAAATAATACGTCGTCTGAAAACTTTACCAGGTCTCACTAGTAAAAGACCCAAAAACAGAAAGGATTCTATGAACCGGTCTTCTTCCAGGAAAATATCTCAATATCGTATCCGGCTAGAAGAAAAACAGAAATTGCGTTTTCATTACGGACTAACAGAGCGACAATTGCTGAAATATGTTCGTATTGCTAGAAGAGCCAAAGGCTCAACGGGTCAGGTCCTATTGCAATTACTTGAAATGCGTTTGGATAATATTCTTTTTCGATTGGGTATGGCTCCCACCATTCCCGGAGCTAGACAATTAGTGAATCATGGACATATCCGGGTCAATGACCATATGGTAGATATACCAAGTTACCCTTGCAAACCTCAAGATGTGATTACTATAAGAGATCAACAAAGATTGAGAGCTATCATTAAGAAGAATATAGATCTGTTCCAGAGGGATAAATTGCCAAATCATTTGACTTTTCATTCCTTACAATATAAAGGATTCATCAATCAAATAATAGATAGTAAATGGATCAATTTGAAGATTAATGAATTGCTGGTCGTAGAGTATTATTCCCGTCAAGCTTGAATCGAGAATGAAATGAAAGAGAGGGGTGGGTTGGTTGCTGGGCATCTGGAAATTATGTTCTTCTCCCTTCTTTTTCCCTTCCCCGAAGGAGACATTTTATAATCCTTACGTACGTTACTTGTTATCCGCGATACTTTTTTTTTATTGCTTCTTAAAATAGTCTTTACTTTTCCCATACCACGAACCGATGTTCGTTCTATTTTCTCTATTACAAATAGAGGTAGATTGATCCTGGAATTAGGAAATAGTCCTATTGGGATTCAATAGATTGGAAAAACAATGGATGAGAAGAAAATAGATAGTAGGGCGAAGATACGGAAAGAGAGGGATTCGAACCCTCGGTAAGCAGAAGCCTACATAGCAGTTCCAATGCTACGCCTTGAACCGCTCGGCCATCTTTCCTATGAGATCTCTTGGTTCTAATTAATAAAATGAGTCAATAGCAACTTCCTTACGAAACGAATTCTTTTTGTTCGGGTACGAACAGTTCAATCTTTCGGAAATAAATAGATAATAAATAAGGTAATGATTCAATCCCCCCCCCGGAAAGACGAAAGGACATTTTTTACAACTTCCTCTTATTTTAGGAAATCCTCAATCATCCCGGTTAATCCGACGTATTCGGATCGCCTAATCAAGAATTTAAGACAGATTAACTGATCCATTCCATATTATGATAATATATAGATCTGTAGTGATCATCTTATCAATTGTATAAGAACTAATTCTTTGGCAATGATCCTGTGTCATGATGACTATATTTTCCCGATATTCTTTTATCTATATGGATAAAGCACACAATTGCTGGGTAGGCATTTCATCCTCATTATGCAATGCTCGATCGTTTAACTCTTTCTTTGTTCGGATCATAATCGAACTGGACTTCCCGAGTTTACCCAATCTATTATTCTTTCAATACGAGCCTTTTTCCATTATTATTCATGTTACTAATGAACAATTATTCAATTTATTCCCTATCTATTCTAATTTTAAAGAATAGATTGGAATAGATTGGAATAGATTGGAATAGATTGGAATAGATAGAATGAGAACATATTTACGATTGTAAGGAAATCCATTTTATGGTATTGTGCACCAGAAAAAAATTTCGTTCATGGAATCATTTGCGTAAGGGAATGAAGGAAATTATCAAATCTGTAATTGACTATGCCTAGATCTCAGAGAAATGACAATTTTATTGATAAGACCTTCACAATTGTAGCAGATATATTATTGCGAATAATCCCGATGGCTCCGGGGGAGAAAGAAGCATTTACCTATTACAGAGATGGTGTGATTTGATATTTTTTCCGTTCTTCTTTTTTGGGGAAAGAAAAGGTAAGGTATTCGGGAATAAAAATTGGGTAAAATAAAACTTACGCTCAGTGAAGGTGAGTTCTGGAGATAGAACAATTCCTTCTGTCGTGTATCCCCGGTCAATGCACCTTTAGATGCTTTCATCTCCTGAGGATTTTAGTACCGAGCGAAAGGTTACACCTATGCAATAGGCCTTGCTTGTATAGTTGAACCTATTTGATAGGCGCGCATGAGGGGAGAAAGCACTACGTATGGAAATCGACAACACAAAAGCTTCGTTATAGCCCATATGCATTACCCTTTTCTGAAGGGTAGTGAGAATGGTTGGGACAACAAACATCCATCTCGTTTGTACTTCGGATACCCTTATAATGGAACCATCGGAGATTGTTGAAGTGATTAATCCCCGGAGAATACAGGGCGTTAAGAACAAAGAAATTGTTAGAGGTTCCATTCCTAGTAGTAAGATCCTTGGTATTTGGAAAAGAATCTTTGCAAGAAGGATGGCTAGAGATTCATTGGAAATACACTAGCCCCTGTTAATTCATAATATTGGGTCAGAATCTTTTTTTTTTTTCAATTCCACGGATTACTCCCCATATTACCTACTGTAAAGAAAGGAGGAGCCGTATGAGGTGGGAATCTCATGTACGGTTTTGAAGCGGAGATCATTTCAATGGAATGAACGACCGTAACGAATGTCAGCTCAATCGGAAGGGGAATATGCGGAAGCTTTACAAAATTATTATGAAGCTATGCGACTGGAAACTGATCCTTATGATCGAAGTTATATACTATATAATATAGGTCTTGTGCATACAAGTAATGGGGAACATACGAAGGCTTTGGAATATTATTTCCAAGCATTAGAACGGAACCCATCCTTACCACAAGCTCTTAATAATACGGCCTTGATCTGTCATTACGTGCGACTATCTGTACCATAGAATAACTTAGTTAATAACTGAGTAAGGACAAAAGAAAAGGCTTTCTACATATGCACCGTCCCAAGTAACGGTATTTTATCAGCTGTAGCGAAAAAAACTCTCATAGGAGCCCGAATATGAATAGATAGAGCCTAAATATTCCATGGATAATAAATTCAATTGATGATGGAAGCACCATAAAGATCAATTATTGAAAGAAGGTTCGGGCTGATACGATCAAATCTGCTCATTGACAAGAATCAGGAATCAACTTATGTAATAGAGTTGATCTACTAAGCTATTGAGCAGCGGTGTAGCATCAGATCCTAAAGATGTGAAGTACTCCAGCCAGAGAGTACTCTCCAAAAATTCTATACGGAACTGAGATAGTTACCTTGCAAAAAGACTTTGATTTGGACAATCAATCTGAAGTATAGAAAGAGATATACTTCATCTTTTTGAGGGTAGGAGAAAAGATAGAACCTGATCATTGAATTGATTGGAAGTTAAATCAGAAACTCATGTCATTGACTTTTTTTGGTCCTTTGGTTAATATGAACTCCCAATGAATCATCTCCAATTCTTTGGAAATTTTGGTAGAGGACTAAAGAATAGTGGATTGAGCCGTATGAGGTAGGAAACTCTCAAGTACGGTTCTGAGGGAAGAAAACTTTTCCAAGTTTACCTATCCCGACCGAGGAGAACAGGCCATTCGACAGGGAGATCCTGAAACTGCGGAGGCTTGGTTCGATCAAGCTGCTGAGTATTGGGAACAAGCTATAGCACTTGCTCCGGGCAATTACATCGAAGCACAAAATTGGTTAAAGATTACAGGACGCTTTGGAGAATGAGAGTTTCTATTATTGGGAAATCGTTTTCATTATTGAATATCTGACTCGAAATCAATGGGATTTTTCCAGAATATTCCCAAAAATTAGATTCTATTTCGTCGACATCTTATAGGAATATATTTACAATATAAAAAGAATACCTTTTCTGATTCTGGATTGTTGACGGATCTTCTTAATAGGGGTAAAATCCATCTGGCTGGATATTTTTTTCATTAATGATCCATGAATAACGATTTATAATGGATGGCCTTTTATATGGGACATACGGAGGAGTATCAATAGATGGATAAATAAATAAATATAGATATATATCCATATATACAGATATATTTATTTATCCATCTAGAAACGGTGTAGTGTAATAATCACCGTTGCTTTTTTAAAATTACAAAAAAAAGGCTTTTTCATGCAAAAAAGCCCGCGGTCCATTGAGCACCTCAAAAGATATGTCATAATAGAATTGAACACCTGCCTCAGATTGACTCCCGTATCATAGTCGCTCCAGTCATAAACTAGAAAATAAAGGGAGAAACGAGTTGAGATATATCTCTCGTAAGTTCACTAATTGCTATTGGCAGGTTTCTTATTATTTAAGTCCCGTCCGAAAAGAGGAGAATTCAATGACCATTCGTTCACCGGAACCAGAAGTAAAGAAAGTAAAGGTCGTAGTGGATAGAGATACTGTAAAAACATCTTTTGAAAAATGGGCCAAACCTGGTCATTTCTCAAGGACGCTAGCTAAAGGTCCTGATACTACCACTTGGATCTGGAACTTACATGCTGATGCTCACGATTTTGATAGCCATACTAATAATTTGGAAGATATTTCTCGCAAAATATTTAGCGCTCATTTTGGTCAACTAGCCATCATCTTTATTTGGCTAAGTGGGATGTACTATCACGGCGCTCGTTTCTCCAATTATGAAGCATGGCTGGCTGATCCCACTCACATCAAACCCAGTGCCCAAATAGTTTGGCCAATAGTAGGCCAAGAAATATTGAATGGGGATGTAGGTGGAGGTTTTCGAGGGATACAAATAACCTCTGGGTTCTTCCAGATTTGGCGAGCATCTGGAATAACCAGTGAATTACAACTTTACTGCACTGCAATTGGTGCATTGATCTTTGCAGCGTTAATGCTTTTTGCTGGTTGGTTCCATTATCACAAAGCTGCCCCAAAATTGGCTTGGTTCCAGGAAGTAGAATCCATGTTGAACCATCATTTAGCAGGGTTACTAGGACTTGGATCTCTATCTTGGGCAGGACACCAAATACATGTCTCTCTACCCATTAACCAACTTCTAGACGCTGGAGTGGATCCTAAAGAGATACCACTTCCTCATGAATTTATTTTCAATCGCGATCTTTTGGCTCAACTTTATCCCAGTTTTGCTAAGGGAGTGACCCCATTTTTAACCCTGAATTGGTCGGAATATTCAGACTTTTTGACTTTTCGTGGAGGATTAAATCCAGTAACGGGGGGTCTGTGGTTGACCGATACTGCGCATCATCATTTGGCTATTGCAGTTCTTTTCCTGATAGCCGGTCATATGTATAAGACCAATTGGCGCATTGGCCATAATCTCAAGGACCTTTTAGAAGCTCATAAAGGTCCATTTACGGGGGAGGGCCATAAAGGTCTTTACGAGATCTTAACTACCTCGTGGCATGCTCAGCTAGCTGTTAACCTAGCTATGTTAGGATCTTTAACTATTGTTGTAGCTCACCACATGTATTCGATGCCTCCCTACCCATACCTAGCTACTGATTATGGTACCCAACTCTCTCTGTTCACACATCATATGTGGATTGGTGGGTTTATCATAGTTGGCGCTGCTGCACATGCAGCGATTTTTATGGTAAGAGACTATGACCCGACTACTCAATACAACAATTTATTAGATCGCGTTCTTAGACATCGTGATGCAATTGTATCACACCTCAACTGGGTATGTATATTCTTAGGTTTCCATAGTTTTGGTCTGTATATTCATAATGATACTATGAGCGCTCTAGGACGTCCTCAAGATATGTTCTCAGATACTGCTATACAATTACAACCTATCTTTGCGCAATGGATACAAAACACTCATGCTTCAGCACCTGGTTCAACAGCTCCTGGTGCAACAGCGAGTACCAGCTTAACCTGGGGAGGTGGTGATTTGGTGACAGTAGGTTCCAAAGTGGCTTTGTTACCAATTCCATTAGGAACCGCGGATTTTTTGGTACATCACATTCATGCATTTACTATCCATGTGACTGTTTTAATCCTACTTAAAGGTGTTCTATTTGCCCGTAGCTCCCGTTTAATACCTGATAAAGCGAATCTGGGTTTTCGCTTTCCTTGTGATGGACCTGGTAGAGGAGGAACATGTCAAGTATCTGCCTGGGATCATGTCTTCCTTGGTTTATTCTGGATGTACAATGCAATTTCGGTAGTAATATTCCATTTCAGCTGGAAAATGCAGTCCGATGTTTGGGGTAATATAAGTGATCAGGGAGTGGTAACTCATATTACGGGAGGAAACTTTGCACAAAGTTCCATTACGATTAACGGGTGGCTCCGTGACTTTCTATGGGCACAAGCCTCTCAAGTGATCCAATCTTATGGTTCTTCATTATCTGCATATGGTCTTTTATTTTTAGGTGCTCATTTTGTTTGGGCCTTCAGTTTAATGTTCTTATTCAGCGGCCGTGGGTATTGGCAAGAACTCATTGAATCTATTGTTTGGGCCCATAACAAATTGAAGGTTGCTCCTGCTATCCAGCCCAGAGCCTTGAGCATTGTACAGGGACGTGCTGTAGGAGTAGCTCATTACCTTCTGGGTGGAATCGTCACAACATGGGCGTTCTTCCTGGCAAGAATTATTGCAATAGGATAAAGGCTAGGAGGATTTGAAAAGTATATGGCATCAAGATTTCCAAAGTTCAGCCAAGGCTTGGCTCAGGACCCAACTACTCGTCGTATTTGGTTCGGTATTGCGACCGCACATGACTTTGAGAGTCATGATGATATTACCGAAGAACGCCTTTATCATAAAATTTTTGCTTCCCACTTTGGTCAGTTGGCAATAATCTTTCTGTGGACCTCTGGTAATTTGTTCCATGTGGCTTGGCAAGGCAATTTTGAAGCATGGGTACGCGATCCCTTACATGTAAGACCCATTGCTCATGCAATTTGGGATCCTCATTTTGGTCAACCAGCTATAGAAGCCTTTACCCGAGGAGGTGCTCCCGGTCCGGTCAATATTGCTTATTCCGGTGTTTATCAGTGGTGGTATACCATTGGCTTACGCACTAACGAAGATCTTTATGCTGGAGCTCTTTTCTTGCTATTTCTTTCTGTCATCTTTTTAATAGCGGGTAGGTTACATCTACAACCTAAATGGAGACCAAGTGTTTCATGGTTCAAAAATGCCGAATCCCGTCTCAATCATCATTTGTCAGGACTCTTCGGAGTCAGTTCTCTAGCTTGGACAGGGCATTTAGTTCATGTCGCTATTCCTGAATCAAGGGGAGTGCACGTCAGATGGGATAATTTTTTGGATGTATTACCGCATCCCGAAGGTTTAGAACCGCTTTTCACAGGTCAGTGGAATCTCTATGCTCAAAATCCTGATTCTAGTAGTCACTTATTCGGTACCTCCCAAGGGGCGGGAACTGCTATTCTAACTTTTCTCGGAGGATTCCATCCACAAACTCAAAGTTTATGGCTGACTGATATGGCTCATCATCATTTAGCTATTGCACTTGTTTTTTCAATTGCTGGTCATATGTATAGAACCAACTTTGGGATTGGTCACAGTATGGAAGATATTTTGGAGGCACATGTTCCTCCAGGAGGCCTATTAGGACGCGGACATAAGGGTCTTTATAACACAATCAATAATTCTCTTCATTTTCAATTGGGTCTTGCTTTAGCTTCTTTGGGGGTTATAACTTCCTTGGTAGCTCAACACATGTATTCTTTACCCCCTTATGCATTCATAGCACAAGACTTCACCACCCAAGCTGCATTATATACTCATCATCAATACATTGCCGGGTTCATTATGACAGGAGCCTTTGCTCATGGAGCTATATTCCTCATTAGGGATTATAATCCGGAACAGAATAAGGATAATGTATTGGCGAGAATGTTGGAGCAGAAAGAAGCTATAATATCTCATCTTAGTTGGGTTAGTTTATTACTAGGTTTCCATACCTTGGGACTTTATGTCCATAATGATGTTATGCTTGCTTTCGGTACTCCAGAAAAACAAATCTTGATCGAGCCCATATTTGCTCAGTGGATACAATCTGCTCATGGTAAGACGTTATATGGTTTCGATATACTCCTATCTTCAACAAGTGGTCCATCATTCGATGCAGGTAAGAGCATATGGTTACCCGGTTGGTTAAATGCTATTAATGATAATAATAATTCATTGTTCTCAACAATTGGTCCTGGAGACTTTTTGGTTCATCATGCTATTGCTCTAGGTTTGCATACAACTACATTGATCCTAGTTAAAGGTGCTTTGGATGCGCGTGGTTCCAGGTTAATGCCAGATAAAAAAGATTTTGGTTATAGTTTTCCTTGCGATGGTCCGGGACGGGGTGGTACTTGCGATATCTCGGCCTGGGATGCTTTTTATTTAGCAGTTTTCTGGATGTTGAATACTATTGGATGGGTTACTTTCTATTGGCATTGGAAGCATATAACATTATGGCAGGGTAATGTAGCACAATTTAATGAGTCTTCCACTTATTTAATGGGATGGTCAAGAGATTATCTATGGTTAAATTCTTCACAACTTATTAATGGATACAATCCTTTTGGTATGAACAGTTTATCTGTTTGGGCGTGGATGTTCTTATTCGGGCATCTTGTTTGGGCTACTGGATTTATGTTCCTTATTTCCTGGCGTGGATATTGGCAGGAACTGATCGAAACTCTTGCATGGGCCCATGAACGCACGCCTTTAGCTAATTTAGTTCGATGGAGAGACAAGCCAGTAGCCCTTTCCATTGTTCAAGCACGATTAGTTGGATTAGCTCACTTTTCCGTAGGTTATATATTCACTTATGCAGCTTTTTTAATTGCCTCTACATCAGGTAAATTTGGTTAATTCTTCTTCATCAATTTCTCTGTGGGGTATTGTCATTGATACAATGACAATACCCCACAGAGAAAAAGTAATCAACATAATATTACTCCATCTAAAATCTGATCTATATTTTGATTCCTGGTAGGTAATAGTACCAACTGAACTATTATGGCGAGAAAGAGTCTCATTCAGAGAGAGAAGAAGAGACAAGCACTGGAACGGAAATATCATTTAATTCGTCAATCTTTGGAGGAAAAAAGCAAAGTGTCATCATTGGATGACAAATGGGAAATTCATAGAAAATTGCAATCTTCACCACGTAATAGTGCACCTACACGTCTCCATCGACGTTGTTCTTCGACTGGAAGACCTAGAGCCAACTATCGAGACTTTGGATTGTCCGGACACATACTCCGTGAGATGGCCCACGCATGTTTATTGCCCGGGATAAAAAAATCGAGTTGGTAGGAAAAGAAAAAAGTAATTGAAGTTTCTTGTGATAATGGGATATAGTACCCCTATCCCTATATAGGGATAGGGGTACTATATCCCATTATTGTTTTGTGTACCCATTCTGATTATGATATAAATCAATGGTGCGGAGTAGAGTAGTCTGGTAGCTCGCAAGGCTCATAACCTTGAGGTCACGGGTTCAAATCCTGTCTCCGCCAGACCAGAACATACGAAGTATTTTGGTCCGGAAAGGATTGCTCTCTCACTTATAAATTTATAATTGAATTATAAGTGAGGAAAAGAAACGATCAATACATGAACTATTCTTTTTCATATTCCATGTGAAGGGCGGGTAGCGGGGATCGAACCCGCATCTTCTCCTTGGCAAAGAGAAATTTTACCATTCAACCATACCCGCATTTCAATTATATGAATATATAGATATTCATATAATTGAAATGGAAAATACATATATGTTCAATCCCATTCGTAAGTAGATACCATTTTTGAATGGTCCAATTATTAATTCAATTACGGATATGGAAAACCCCTCCTCCTTGGGCCTGAAGTAAAAGGCCCTTCAGAAAAGCTATAAAGCCCTCCGGGAGGAGGGGGAGGGAGTGTGAACCTAAAACATCTAGAACATATCTAAGATATGAAAGAATTAAGGATACCTACAAAAAGGACTGATCCGATCCATAATGATACACCCGAAAATACAACATTTTTGCTACTTGACCAACCATCGGGAGAGGCAAGTGCAACAGGTACACCAATCACTAGTAAAAATGAAATAGCAATTAATGCAAACACAGCCGATTGGAAAGCAATAGTCATGGTTGTGATCTTACAAGCTCCCAACAGATTGAATAGACTATACCATCCGATCCCCAATTTTCAATTCTGATCAAATGCACTATGGAAAGGATTTGACCATAAATTGATCGAGCTTTCAAACTTTTTCAATTTGATATTTGAGTGTGAGAGGAGAGGGAAATTCGTTTCTTTTTTTTCCATTCCAGATGATGAAAAATCATCATATGTCACAGGTATAGTTGGTATCGACCCGACTTTATGCTTATAGTTAGGGATTATACGAAGGGGTAGAATAGAAGTTGTCCCCGGGAGAGATGGCCGAGTGGTTAATGGCTCCGGTCTTGAAAACCGGTATAGATAAAAAAACTATCGAGGGTTCGAATCCCTCTCTCTCCTTTTGTTTTTCAACAATTGCATTTACCGGTCCAATAAAAAAAAAAAAGAGAATAGCTCGGCTGTATATAGCCGAGCTACAAGGATCCAGTTGGAAAAAGAGTATTTGAAAAGACTCCTATCCCGCCGATATGGGAGATAGATGTAATGAAATTGAATCGATTTTTCTTCCATCTGGTTTGATCTATTGTTTCAGTTAAGAGGAGTCATGGAAAGGACAGGTTCGAAATCACGATCAATCCCTTTCTCAAATCCTGCTGCAGCTGCACGAGCCCTTCCCGCATGCCACAAATGACCTACGAAGAAGAAAAATCCTAGAACGAAATGGGAGGTGGATAACCAACTTCGGGGAGAGACATAATTCACCGCATTGATTTCGGTAGCTACACCACCCACAGAATTTAAAGAACCTAAAGGAGCATGAGTCATATATTCTGCTGAACGTCGTTCCTGCCAAGGCTGTATGTCTTTTCTCAACTTGCTCAGATCCAAACCATTAGGGCCCCTTAGGGGTTCCAACCAAGGAGCACGGAGATCCCAAAAACGCATCGTTTCCCCTCCAAAGATAATTTCTCCAGTCGGAGAACGCATAAGGTATTTACCTAAACCAGTAGGTCCTTGGGCAGACCCCACACTAGCTCCAAGACGTTGGTCTCTAACTAAAAAAGTAAACGCTTGAGCTTGAGAGGCTTCTGGGCCGGTGGGCCCATAAAATTCACTGGGATAAACGGTATTGTTGAACCAAACAAAACAACAAGCAATAAAACCAAAGAGGGATAGAGCCGCTAAACTATAGGACAAATAAGCTTCTCCGGACCATACGAATGCACGGCGAGCCCATGCAAAAGGTTTGGTTAAGATATGCCAGATACCACCGAAGATACAAATGGAACCTAACCATACATGTCCTCCAATTACATCTTCTAGATTGTCCACGCTAACGATCCATCCTTCTCCTCCGAAAGGAGATTTCAGTAAATAACCAAATATAGCACTTGGGTTAAGTGTCGGGTTCGTAATTTTTCTTACATCTCCACCGCCGGGAGCCCAAGTATCATATACACCTCCAAAATACAAAGCTTTTAGCACTGGAAGAAAAGCACCAACACCTAGCAAGATTAGGTGAATACCCAAAATTGTGGTCATTTTGTTTCTATCTTTCCATACATAGCCAAAGAATGGAAAAGATTCTTCTAAAGTTTCGGGTCCTATGAGTGCATGATAAATACCACCAAAACCTAAAACCGCAGAAGAAATTAAGTGAAGTACCCCAGATACAAAATATGGAAAAGTGTCCACGATTTCCCCACCAGGACCGACTCCCCATCCTAGAGTAGCTAGATGGGGAAGCAGAATCAATCCTTGTTCATACATAGGTTTTTCCGGTACGAAATGAGCCACTTCGAATAGGTTCATTGCTCCGGCCCAGAATACAATTAATCCGGCATGAGCCACGTGAGCCCCAAGCAATTTACCCGACAAATTGATAAGTCGGGCATTACCGGCCCACCAAGCGAAACCAGTGGTTTCTTGATCACGACCAGCTAAAGCTATAGTTCCATTAAAGAGCGTTTCCACGGGGTAGGACCTCCTCAGGGAATATAAGGTTTTCATGAGGCTGATCTTGAGCCGCCATCCAAGCACGAATACCTTCGTTCAGGAGAATATTTTTTGTGTAGAAAGTCTCAGATTCAGGATCTTCTGCTGCACGGATCTCCTGGGAAACAAAATCATAGGCACGTAAGTTTAGAGCTAGACCAACTACTCCAATGGCACTCATCCATAAACCGGTCACTGGCACAAATAACATGAAGAAATGTAACCAACGTTTATTGGAAAAAGCAACCCCAAAAATCTGGGACCAGAAGCGGTTAGCAGTGACCATGGAATAAGTCTCTTCGGCTTGAGTCGGGTTAAAAGCACGGAACGTATTTGCACCATCACCATCTTCAAATAAAGTATTTTCCACGGTAGCACCATGAATAGCGCATAGAAGAGCAGCACCCAATACTCCGGCAACTCCCATCATATGAAATGGATTCAAGGTCCAATTATGAAAACCTTGAAAGAAGAGGATAAAACGGAAAATAGCTGCTACACCAAAACTAGGTGCGAAAAACCAACCGGACTGTCCCAATGGATAGATCAAAAATACAGAAACAAAGACAGCAATTGGAGCAGAGAATGCAATTGCATTATAAGGTCGCAATTGTACAGATCGAGCAAGTTCAAATTGACGTAACATGAAACCTATTAGACCGAAAGCACCGTGAAGAGCAACGAAGGTCCATAGACCACCTAATTGACACCAACGAGTCAAATCTCCTTGTGCTTCGGGACCCCATAATAGCAGCAAAGAATGTGCTAAACTATTAGCAGGAGTAGAAACTGCGGCAGTTAGGAAATTACAACCTTCCAGATAGGAACTGGCCAATCCGTGAGTATACCATGAA